ACCTTGAAGCTGTCTGGGGCAGGAGCTAACTCATATTAGGGGTTCCTCCGCAGCATCAACCGGTACAAGGAAGAAGCACGATAGCTAAAATCAATCTATCTCAATCTACAAAAACCTTAGCTTCCAGGATAGGAAAACCGCAGAACAGGTGTTCTTGTGAAGGAGTTTGTCCAGGCTAGCCTTGGGTATATACTCATAGACCAGGACTCAGACTGATCCGACACAGCACCATCAACCAAAGACTTGTACCGAAAGCAGCCAACCATAGTTCTTCTCTAAGATCAGGAAAACTGCTGTAAATCTGCTCAAAGCGAACCGGTAACTCTCACCAGTTGGTCTTCTCTGTGCTGTGTCTTCTCTCTGAGAAGAGGGTAGACCCCTCCCTGTCTCAGATAGTATAGGAAGCGAGCTTAGAGAGCGAGCCGACCCTTCCTAACGAACCAACTCGGAAGAAATGTTCAGACGGGACCTTACCAGGAGTCTCCCCCATACCTGTTAACCGAGCAGAGACTGACCGGTCTCTCAGAGCAGAAGAGAACAACCACAGGAATGAGGTAACTCGTAGAGGGATATTCGAGCAGGCAGCAATACAGCATCGGCTTCTGACATACTGCCAATCAGCTATTACCTTCTGGCTTTCTCTTCTAGAAACGGGGCTTGAAAGAGCTCATTCTTAGCTGTCCTAGCTTCTTAGAAACAGACTAAAGGGAACTACCGGACGATGTTAGATAAAAAGAAAGAAGAAGATCGTCGCATATCATCGATTCTTCTGTTAGTTCTCTAGCCTAGCTTCCTACTAGCAACTCGGTCAGATAGGAATGCCCACTACAAACTACCTAGGGAAGAGATTCTAGAAGTTAGGTTAGCTCGTTAACTCCGTCTATAGGTTTCAGCCTCTAGTTGCTTTTTTTGAGTTCCTCTCCCAGTAGTTCTCTTTCTTTTATCATACTACCGGACGAGAGGACTATAAATAGATGTAACGTCCGATACGGTTCTTATCTTTCGTTGTTCCTCTATCCTCTTCTATTTTAGCCTTCCATTCCAGTGCTGGTAGTTGAATAAGGCCAGGCCAAAACTGAGCTGCTATTAGCTATGCCTTCCTTTGCGAGTATCCCAGTAGGAGTAGTAAGCTAGGGCCAAGTAAGTAAGATGGAACTCATACCTGTAGTTTGACCCGGACGAGACGTTAATGCGAACATCTCTCCTATCTTCCTATCGTCCTTTAGGTAAAGATGGATAAGGAAGGAAAAGGTATGCAAGCTGACGTTCTTTTAGGACTAAGCCAACCTTCCCTTCTTTTGGGATAAGGCCTGTAAGCTTCTTCTTTGATAGCTAGATGTGACTCCGGTAGTTTCTGTACTGAAATCAGTTTGTTCCTGTCGGGTTATAATAGGACATATAAGATAGGACAGAAGAGATTAGATCGATTGATAACCGAAGATAGGGTCCATCCACTTCAGTTCCTTTCTATGGCCATAGTTCAGAGAAAAGGCAGGAAATATATTTTACGGGGAATCTCCAAGTAGCTACTGTAGGGTGGTCGAAGTAGAATGAGAACAAATATCTATCTCTTTTCACTTCAATCGCTAGCCTGTAATCCAGCCTAGCAGACTGAAGCAAGGAATCCTAGAGTGGCCTCAGCTTCGTTTAGGAGACTAGCTTTCGCCTACGGATCTCGATAAAGTATCGTACAATATCGAAAACTATAGCACAGAGGAATGCTAGCGAGCGCTTGCAAGAATGCTCACCCAGGCTAGAAGGTAAAGGCAGGTGCCGCATAGGGGGCTGGATCTATCGAATAACTAAGAGTCAGAGGTGGAGTTGCTATTCAGAGTGTGGTTCCTCTGTTGTTAGCGAGCGAAAGGAAGATATACAGAGACTGACCGCAAGCGCTTTTCCTCCACTCTTTTGCTCTGATGTCATCCTCAAGCCGAATAATCAAAACTCTTTCTACTACAACCAGAACGGTTACCGGCTTAGCTGGATCGCCAAAAAGGACCTGACCCGTTCGAGGCTAAGCACCTTGGTCCGCTAATCTTTTCGAAAGAGATTTATTAAGGGCTTGAGTTGGACATCCTTGCATGTGTTAAGCAAATTCAATCGAAGCTCTACTCTCGCTTTCTTCAGGATTTGAACCTACGCTAGAGCTAGAAGTGGCTTGTGGATTCGAACCACTGACAGACGGATTTGCAGTCCTTCACTCGACCAGAGCTATTACCTGTCACCACTTTCTTTTCAACTCGTAAAGGTAAAGAAAGGATCCGCCTCAACTAACTGATCTATCAACTTTATTTCTTCTCTTATGATATTCTTTTTTAGTGATAGTTAGAGGTCCGAAAAACGAGAGGGAAGAACTCGACTATTTCTCTGATTGCCAGCAACAGCTCTTTCTATCTTTCTGGCTGTTCTACCTACCCATCTCTTTCCTGGTTACTCGATAGATCTTCCCCTGGGATGGATCCTGGGCTACTTAAGATCGGATCAACTTCCCATTTGCTTACTAGCACACCCCGGCATCCTCCCAACTGCGCGCACCTGTTTCCGGCCCTGCCAAGAGAGATCTTCTTCCTTTGTGCTGCACTGAACACTCTCCGAATCATCTTGGCACTCATCAAACTATGCTTTTTTTCCTTGCACTAAACACTTTGTTAATCGTCTGAGCAGCAAACGTACAACTATCTCTTTGTCCGTCTGTGAACAAGTAGTATGAGCCAGTTAAGTGAGCGAAGCAACCCTGAGCTCCTCAGCACACTCCTGCTTTCTCCTCAACATCAACATTCAAATGTTGGAACACTTGACTATATTTTCAAACCAGAAACACAATCGATTCAAAACGATTAATCAATCAATGAAAAAAGACGAGAAGGGTTGATCAATTGTCGGGTTTGGGACTCATTGATTCTCCGCTTCATACGAGGGGAATCACACTTCAAATCAATCAAATCAACCAATCCTATCAATACATGATATGTTGAAATTGTAATCATCGACGATTATTTCTTGGTTGATCCTTGTCGAGGGGAGGATTGATCCAAGCCGTACTCAACTCAACAATCGCTATTATCTACCTTACACCTTCGATCGTCAACTCAAATCCATCGGCTTTTATATACATTACTATCAATCTCATAAGAGAGGAAAGCCTCAGAACGAAAGCAGGCACAAAAGGAAAGAGTCACTGACCGAGTGCAGTGGTAATACCGACAGAGAGAGCTCCCAACGGAAAGAGGTCCCTAATAGGAGAGATCAAATTCCTAAGGTATGTAAAATGACTCGATAAAAGGTCCTTTGGAAGAATGCGGAAGCACCACCAATGGCCAGGCACAAGGCTACGTCTGGCACTCTTGCAAGTAGGGAGTCCTATACCTTTTTATGTAAACAGATAAAAGCTCGAGAAGATCTTTCCTCATGTGGATTCAAAAAGCAAGGATCTGTCCAATGGATTTGCCTTGAAAACAAAGTCCGTATTTGAGTTGGGAAGTTATAGGAAAAAGGTTTGCCTACGGAGAAGAGTTAATCAATTCACTTCGTGGTGTTATTCTTTTGGAATTTCCGGTGGGAAAGACCAGGGTAAGCATTGACACTATGGAAAGAATCTATCTCTGGCAAGGGCGCGATAGGCCAGATTAACGAGGAAAGGGGGACTGGTTCAACCTCAGAAATGAGAGCAAGCAAGGCCAGATTTGTTGTGCAAGTCACTGTCTTTATCCGATCCGATAAGATAGATCTGATGCATATTCTGATGCATATATAGTAAAGAAAAGCTCTTCCGCAAGCCATTTGGGGAAATTCCCTAACTTTGAACGAAAGAATAGTAAGCTTCTTTCCTTGCTACTTGAAAGAATGCCTTGGCACACTCATACTAGAAGTCAAAGAAAGAACTCGGGTCTAAGCTCTCAACTTCAAGGAAGGCGTTCCTCGAGAGCAGGAATGTCATCTACCTTTCCAACGGAATCTTTGACCGGCTAACGTGAGTTCTAGGAAAAGAGAGAGACTTTAAGCTAAAGAAACCACTTTTTTTACCTAGACATTCTTCTAAGAGTTCAGGGCTAATAGGCCCAGTCTGATAGTTATTGGCTGAGAACATAGAGCGGGGAAAGTTCTTACTTTGTGGTTCCGTTCCCTAAGAGCAGTTACCTCCTGTCCCGGAAAAGCCTAACCTGTCTAGCCGGAAAATGCCTCCTTTTTATTACCTCCAATAGATAAGTTCTAACACTGCAAGGTGTTATTCTGGGAGTGTTGCATGCCCAATAGAAATCTTTCTTAGACTTTACCCCTTACAGAGAGAATAATACAAACTTGAATACCCGAAACTCCAACGGAAGAACTCCGGCAAAGACTTCCACTATGAGCTCGATTGTTCCGCTTAGGGCCCGTAGGAATCTTAAGCCTTAGACTTCTTACACCGGGACAAATGAAACTACTATATCCGGAAAACTTCTACTCTGTCACTGTTTCCCGCGGTTCAGAATGAGCTTCTGCGCCGGAAGCCCCCGAATCTTACTCAGTGGGCATCATAGCTCTAAAGGGGAGGAGAGGACCGGAAAATAATGAGTCAAGCCTGAAAAGAAAGTCGAGACCTAACGTAAACCTGAAATGCCGGTTTAGTCGTCGGAATCGCTTTTATTTATATCGTAGTCAGCCAGCGATTCCAGTAGCTCCATCCAAAATTTGTCTCCCTTTTTTCCTAACCGGTAATAAAGGTTTTGAAACCGTTTACTACGCCGATCTATATCGACGGCTTCATGTTCAGCCATCACAATATTGATGGCTCTTTCGATGTCTTGTTCATTCGGGATCTCATAACCTCTTTCTATCAAATAAAGACCGGGTCTTGACTATAATCTTTTGTTTTATTTTGTCGCACTTCCAGCTTAGACGCTCAACTTCTTTTTCAATGGGATCGTTGCTTTGGTCCTCGAGGTTCAAGTTCAGGCTTGGGGAACTTCCCGCCGCGTGCCGTTGGGTTTCCTGTACTCCGGGCGCGGAGGAAAAGTCGGAATAACCCCTCCGCTGATCGTGATAGTGTTCGCCCGAAGTTTGATAAGAAGAGAGAACAAAATCCCCCGACGCGTTTGGGGGCGGTGTACTAGACCCCCCTCCCAATCCTCCGGAAAACCCGGGAACGAATTGAGAAAGGGCACGACTGAGGTCGTCCATAAACAGATATCCTAGAACAAGTAACACTTTGGTAAGAACCAGCAAAAGGAGAAATTGCGAAATAAAAAAAAAAGGAGTTGGCATTTTGTTGCCATGCGTCTTATAATAGGAAGCCAACAAAAGTCATTGAATGCTCGATTGATAGAAAAAAAGACTATGGGAAACAAAACGGAATGTACCAGATTTTTAGCACGTGCAACCATCAAACCAGAGACCAAAGCAGGGCTCGACAAAACAGAAAGTATCATGGTACCGTCGTCCTTTCTGCTCGGGGTTGGATAATCTACTAAATGCTGATTAAGTGTGGAGGATATAGGTTGTTTAAGAAGAGAGAATCGTTGGTTCCTTATAGTCATTTCTCTTTCCTATCGTGACAACTCTTGTTCACCCACCTTTTTTTTGCGTTCTAGGGCCCTAAAATATCCTCAAATATATAGATTGATATTTGAGCCTTTCTTTGACTTTTGAAGGATGGAGCGGGCCGACTTGCGCTGCTTTAGAAGGGAGAGAATTTCATAAAGTCACTCTCTCTATCTATCCTTAGAAGTAGGGCGATAGAAAGTCAATATGAGATTTGCGTTGGTTTTTCCAACGAAACAAAGCATTATCATTCGGAAGGCTCAGTCCCAACTCGGACTTCTTGGAAGACCCCCGAATAAAGGGGAAAAGGCTATAAGTAGGCCGTTTGCTATTGCTAGAAGGGCTGCTCGCCTTTATACGGCTTGGCTTCGCTATCGCTCCTATATAGTGATCGGCCTCAAAAGTGGTATTCCTGCCATACAAGCCTATTTTTTCTAGTGCTAGAAGCTTCGCCAGAAGCAAGCAAGACGAGGGAGCGGAGCTTCGTAGACAAGGCTCGTTACGTACTTGACTGACGAGCTGTCTACTAAACGAGCGTTAGAGCGAGCGAGTTAAGCCTCTAAAGTTTGATAGCTCTTCCCCCTCCCTCACCTTACTCTTTAATTTCCGCTTAAGCTTCCCCGGTTTGGGGGATTAATTGATTGGATACCCGAGAACCATAATCTTTCCTAGGAACAGCTTCTACGACGATAGATAGGGGTCAGCTTTCTTTGGCATCTATGCCCCCTGCCCTCCAAACAGTATGGGAGCCTTTCAGCTCGTACTGCTCACACTCCTAGATCTTCACGGCACCTCCTCCACCATAGTGTGAGCTGCTCCCAGCGGAGAAAAGCAAGGCCTACTTCGAAATTAGCTTTCAACAACGTCAACAACACCACGAAAAAAGTCAACAATGGTGTTGCCCACTAATCTGATCATAGGTGAAATCCCTTCGCTTCGCGCCAGGCTTTGAAACCGTAAGTCAGGCGTAGTAACCCCTCTCCCCTCTCCTTTCAGTCGAGTTGCTAAAGCTAAAGCACCTCTCGGAAGCGAGAAAGCGAGCAGCAAGCTGAAAAAAGGGGAAAGTGGTTTTGTTTTATAAAGCAAAATAAGCTAAGGGGGCTGGCTAGGAATCGCAAGAATTGAGAAGGGTGGGAAAGACAGGTTCGGAAATGGCCGGATTGGCAGGAGGAAGGTCTTGAAGAGCCTGAAACAAAGAAAGGTGTACATAAAAAAAGAGGCTGGTTATGGCCTTTACTTGATAGGACTCCTTTCCCATCTATCTTGACCGGGAAGAGGGGATAAAAAACCTTGCGGAAGCCCTGCCCACCCTTCTGGATCCCTCATATTTATGATTCCAGGCTTCCCGGACTCGTAATAGACGGCTAAGAACAAGAAGAGGGTCAGTAGTCTCTGCCGTTGCAGGTCCTTCTCCTTCCGCTGAGACGGCCCTCTTTTTTTGTTTGTTCACCGCGGCACGAAATCATGAAGAAGCTGGAATAACTCAGAAAGAGAGTGGCGCCTAGCCGTTGAGAGCGTCTATTATCTTTGTAGAGGAGAGGAACAGTACGATCTTGGACTGGCCCCCTTCGCATGACCTAGAAAGATAAATAAGTCCATGCTACTATAAGGCCTCTAAACTCCTCCCTCAGGACACTATTGCGTTGCCCATGGGGACGGGGTAGCCCCGACTTCCATAGGTCCTTGGTTCGACCTCCTAATGAGAATTGAGGTCCTTGCGCGGGCGTCTCATCCCTAAGACTTGCTTGCTCTGTATGGAGTGCCCTGTGGTTCCTCGAGTGCCAGCCGCAGAGAGGAATGCCATCAACTAGGGCGCTATTGGCCACTAACCACTTGCTCGCCAGCCGCTCGGGCTCCGCGTTTCAAGTTCGTTATCCTAACCGTCCCCTCTGCTCCACCGGGTGCCTGGCCCCTTCTTCTATCTTATCTACTGCCTTGCTCCTCGGCTCCCTACAGCTCCAGCCGCTCGCTGTAATAGCTTGCTTCTCGGGTGGCTCGCACCCCGACCCCGGGTGGTGCGGCTGAGCCAGAGTGGGCTCAACAGTCGGCCTATGTTTCCGGGCGCACGCGTAAAGGCATGATTAGTTCCACAAATCTCACTGCACTGACCATAGTAAACTCCTTCTCGTTGTACCAAAATAGAGATTTGATTTAAACGACCAGGTACAGCATCACATTTGACACCTGAGGAAGGTACAGCCCAACTATGAGGTACATCAGCAGATGTTACAATAATACGTAGATGAGTTTTGGCTGGTACAACCACTCTATTGTCCACTTCTAATAAACGTGATTGACCCAATTCTAGATCTTCTTCTGGAATCATATAACTGTCAAAAGTGAGTGACTGCTCATCGGAACTGTTATAGTCAGAATACTCATAAGTCCGATACCATTGATGTCCAATAGCTTTGATAGTAATGGCTGGATCTACTACTACCTCGTCCATTGAGTATAAGAGAGCAAATGATGGTATAGCAATGAACATCGAGATGAGACTAGGAAAGATGGTCCGAAGAATCTCGATAGTAGTTCCATGAACAATCCTTTGCGGGATTGCATTTTCTTTATAGTGGAAATGCCATAAAGCGCGAACCAAGATCCATAATACGAAAACCAAAATCAGAATGAGGAAGAAAAAGATATCGTGATGTAAGTCTATTATTCCTTGCATTATAGGTGTAGCTGCGTCTTGAGATCCTAATTGCCATGGTTCCGCTGCATCACAAGGAGAAATTTTGAGGAATAACCATTTTAGAACAATCATTTTCAAAGCAAAGGTTCCTTCATTTTCTGCTCCCCCAAAACAAAGAGAGACTGATTCTAACTCTCCCAATTAAGGAAGACGGAAATGGCTGGTGCCGGTTGGTCCAACCAAGAAAAAAGAGATGGGAATTTTGGGCGTAAGATTCTTCTTCTTCTTCTTACAAGATTTGGAGTTAGATGAACAAATCACTCCTCTAAGCAGCCTTCTGATTATATACTTTTCTATCAATCGATAAGCCCGGGTGGGGCATTCTATCAAGTTCCGATCCTTCACTTGCTGATATCAATGGGAATATTCTTCGATTAGATTGACATCTTATTTTCTTCTCTTACGAGATTTTTTATATAAAGAAAGAAGAGAACGGACAAAGGTAACAAAGAGTAAAGTCTTACTTATTATTTAAGCTGGAATGAGATTTGGCTTTTCTTTCGATATTTCCCTGTTTACTCTTTGGGAACTTTTTGTTGTTTAGCTTTCATTCTGCCTTCCCTACTCTGTCAGAATCAAAAATTTAGCAAATTAGTAAAATTTTCGACTCTATGTGCTGCTTTTTTGTCTGTAATCGTTGCACTCGGAATGGTACATAGTTTAGTTTAGCGAAGAGGAATCTGTACATCACTGGGAACGTCATGGCTTGCTGTCTCTTCCTGTTTCGTTACCGGAGGGTTCGTTTGTGTAAGGCGCGTCTAGCCCTATCGAACGAAGGAAGTGAGCTGGTTAATCGCAGCTTACTTCTTGAGTTCTCCCTTTGCAGGTGTAGCTGAAGCAGGGGCGCAAGCCGCGTTTCAAAATCTCTTTGCTTACCACTTGACTATATTCCGTGGTTGGAGTTTCATTCCCTATGTCTTCGAGGCCTTTCTGGGAATGTGGAGGAACCCCTCTGTATCAGTTGTTAGCGAGCCAAGGAAAGGAAGTTTGTTAGCTAGGTAGGGAGGGGCAAAGTCCACTCGCTACGCTAACAAATCAATCTCTTAAAGAATCCGCATCTGTTGTCAGACAGCCACTTCTTATTTTCCTGTGAGTCTTTCACTTCAATTGAAGAAGGATTTTTCAAGAGACAGCTTTGAGTCTCTCCCCCGGGTTCTGAGAGGAGCTGGTTTATGAAAATATGAAAAACCGGGCTAGCTCGCAAAGAGAAGTGGAATCATAAAGATCGAGACTGCACTGACTGGGCTCACCTTTTAAGTCAATAGAATAGGGCTAGTTCATGCGCTTTGTTTCTAGTGGAAAACTTGAAGGCCTCCATGGAGGGGTTCGCCCTCCAGTACGAACAAAGGGTTCAGTCCACTCCAAGCTTTGCTACCGCTTTGAAAGAGTTGTGGAAGCTGCCAGTCCTGGTTGAACAAAAAAAAAAAGACTACGCCAAAGAACGTTTATAAACCAGATGAAGTTACAGGAAAAGCGAAAGAAGCTCTTTAGCGGTAAACTTTCTCATATAATCGAATTATTGGTGAAGGAGCGAAAGAGAACTCGAAAAAGGCCAAGAGGTATAGGAAAGATCGTCAACCGTCTCCCTCTTATAGCGCGCTTAGCAGCTCTTTCTTCTTTATTCCTTTAAGGGCTACTTACATCAACGGCGGTTCATCCAGGCTGCCTGACTGCAGGCATTGAAGTTTCAACTGGGTAAGACTCCCCTAAACGCTTAACTATCTATCTAAACATGGCATTCTATTCTTTCTTTCTGCCTTTATGCGACTATATTCACCATTCCTAGGACACGGTTTGACTGCAAGTGTGTAAGACCCCGCAGGGAACGCCCTGTTAGGTAAGAATGCCGCTATCATGTGCGGATAAGCCTTCCGATTAGCTGACTGAGACCATCTTCGGCTTATAGCTGGTAGAACCTCAGGGAAACTCCAATATATGGCAATGCCATTTAAGGTCTTTAGCTCCTCAACAACGGTAGGTCTACTAAGCCTAAGCCACTAAGGAAGATTTGAGTTTTGAATCAAGATCTGCTATCTGCCCACTGCCCCTACCCATAAGCATTCTGACTGCTGATTAGCTTAGCCCACCCCGACCGAATCTCATTCAGGTCTTCTCTTCTATTAACAAACAAGGTATATATACCTGTAAGCCCACCTTTACATTCTAATGCTTGTCTTAGTTACGAAGACGTGAACCTTTAATTTGCAAGAGTAGTTTCATCGGTGGAAGGGAGGGAGAAGGTTGTTCGAGACTGAAGCCCGACCTCTATGATTTGAAATGAGTGCAGAAATTTCCCTTTAAGAGAATGATCTTTACAGGAAAAAGAGCCCAGAGGTTTAGTCAGCTATTGTCCTCTTTTCTTTTTTCTTCTCGATGAGAGGCTTCCCAAAAAAGCACTGGTTTTTCAACCTCCATGGTCTTGGACAATCTTTTTCTATTACTGACGCCTGAAGCCAGCTTAAATTGCTAAAGCAACTCCCGAACCTAATTCCTAAGGTCACATACCTGTCGAATAAAAAGAAAATGCATAAATGCATAATTTTTATAGTTGGAATCTCCAATAGGGGAGGCATTAATATGAAAAACTCTCCAGCTGGGACATCATCCACAGCTAGCCATAGGAATCAGGCAGATGCCCCAACTCCTAACTTCTCGCTGACAAACCATTCCCAATAAGAACAAAGAAGAGGGATTCTATCATGGCAGGAATGCACGCACAAGCAAACACAGTCCATGTATCAGCAGGGGTTCCTCCGGCGCCTTGTTCCGTTAGTTTACTTTTCATTTTCAGTCTTGTAAGTTAGTTATGTCTTTCAAGGGGTATCACCATCCCCGCACCTCTTATTGGTGGAAGCGCGGGGCGTTGCAACCATCATCCTTGGACCCGGAATATAGAGTTCTTCCCTGGTACCTGGAGGATGGAGAAGAGAAGGCATTGTCTTTCCTTGATGGAAAACTCTATGGTATAGCTATCATTAACGGAGGAAATTCTCCTTCCGCACCTTGATCTTTCTAGGGCTATTTTCACTAAGCCGAATCTGTGGACTGAGTGGCTAACTATTCTAGGAGTGGGGCTCTTCTTTGTATCGAGAAAATCTTTTGTTAACAGTTCAAACTCCCTGGCACCATCCCCTGAATAAGGGGCTGGGGGAGGTTTGACACCCTCCCAGATCACTTGAGCACAAAGCTTTAAAAGGAGCAATAGTGGTCCTGCTAACGAGGTACTATGCCCGGTTGGTGGACTTTCCTTACCAAAGTGGCAACACAGAGGTTCGGTCAGAAAGCTGATAAGGGTATGACAACCTTACGGATTAGGCAATACCTAATCTTACTGGTTCTTCGTCAGAGCCGGGCGCCGTCCATCACGTGGCGTTTGTCCACGGGTCAAGGAGAGTAGAACCGGCGGGGTCCTTCTTAGTGTTTTGTGGTACATACCAAAAGGTTTGTCATTTTATACCGATTGATATGGCTTTCAATTTGTTTACCACATTCACCGAGAGGCTCCGCTTGGTCTCTTGGCGCAGTGTTTTTGAAGACACTCGGTCACTCCACTCCGGCGTTTCCTCATTCGGATCGCCTTAGTGGCTACTGGGCTCGTTAGTAAAGAATCAGCGATTGTTTGTCACGTCTTAGCAGGCAAAGTACTTAGAATGTACAAGACATCGCGGGACCCTTGTTTGCGTATTATTGTAAGTCTGCCTTGACTTAGTATTTATTTCCGACCCGACTCCATCGCTAAGTCGAATAGAAAGCAAAGACCTTGGAAAGAAAAGATCTTTCACCCGGATTCCAGGAAAATGAGCTGCCATTGTGAACCGCTACCATACCAGACCAGATTTGACAGACAAGCTCCATTGCACAAGAGTATTCCATCTATCCAAAACCCCGCAAACGCTTGGAGTTGGATCCACAACTCAACCGTGGTCGTCCAGCACGATAAATTTGGAACTTACACCGAATCGCGAATCCCGTGCAATTGAGATTTTCTAGTTGAATTCATTCACAAAACCCCGGGAATTTTAGATGAATCACTCCATAACGAAAAGTGCTAAGGTCCTCTCATTTACTATTTGCGTAAGTTAGTTTTTTCTATAAAAGAGGGCAAAACTTTATGAAAAAGTTGCTAAAACTCGTCTTTTTTCGTTACTTTGACCGGGATGTAAAGATGTATTTTAGAACCTTGTCTGATGCTGACCACATGCATTAGGCAACTGTTCAGCTATTACTCACGTTAGCAGAGGGAAAACACTTTAGGGGATTTCTCGAGTTATGTGTACTGATGCTATCTTTATTTTGTGTTCAGTGTACCGGGAAAGATATCCAAACGGGCTAGGTTCATGATTGAATATTCTGCTGGCGTCTCTACTTAATGACGAGGTGAAGTATCGTTCAAAGGCTCCAGAGAAAGCCCGAAGTTTTGAGGTCGGGGACTCTTGCGAGGTGGGGCGGATGGAAGGTATCGAGTAGAGAGATTGGTAGCCTTGATTGCTGGTTTAGTAGGCAAGTCGAAGGTCGAGAGGAGTGCTGATCTGCGGCGACCAGCTTAGAGTGCTGATTTGCGGTGACCAGCTTAGACAACGGAGATGTGGACCGGTTAGCTCTTGAATCGAGCTCTGGGACGAAACGAAGGAATGTCAGAACGAGAATGAAGAAAGGGTTTCGTGCCAGCGAATAAGCGCTTTTGTCAAGCCAATTGGTATCCTACTCCTTCGCAGGCGGAAGGCGCAGACGCAGTCTTTTTTCCGAAATCAGTAGCCGAGGGAAAGCGTTGGAAAGTAGATGTCTAGTGTTGTTGTTGGAGCTCTGACCACTTGTTCATCGATTGAGTTTTTGTTTGAGATCCGTTCGTAAAGAGGATGAAAGCGATTCAGCATTGGAGCTGTTAACTGAGATCTCTCCTTCTTTCCTTGGGTAATCTGTAGCTCCTTCATTTGTTAGCCGAGAAGAAAGGAATGGGAAGGCAAAAGCATTTTCTTCAAAAATCGAATTGTGCAAAGACTTTGTGGAGATTGCAACAAATTAAGCATTGAGTCTGCGATCCAAGTTTTGGCAGTGGGTCAGCAATTCACTTTTGACAGTGGATCAGCGATTGGGCTGGTGTTCAGTGTCGACGACAAAAAAGGAAAAGTAAGAAAAAAGGAAAAAAGAGAAGAATTTGAAACAAAACTAAGGGAAGTAGCTACGATCGCTCGCAGGCCGTTGCTCGCTCCCTCCAAGTGTTGAACAGAGATAGCTACGATAGAACACAGCTAACAACCCATGACAGAATAATATGTATATAAGAAGACTGCTGCTTTTAGGAGAGTGATCTGTTCATCTAACTCCAAATCTTGTAAGAAGAAGAAGAAGAATCTTACGTAATTTTATGGAATGCAATTGGGCTTCTCTTATTAAATTTCACATTTCACAGGAATGGAATTCTGATTCTCTTTCAATCTTTCTAAATGAAGCAACAGCAACATCAATAACGGAGAGGCCTTGACGTCAGAAGCAACAACGGGCTTGGCCTTCGCCTTTGTTTGTTGACTTGGAAGCCTTTGAACAATACTATGACTTAGAAGCCTTTAAGTCTTCATTAATACCGGGTTTGGCCTTGGACACAGTACAGACGTCGAACCACTGACCCTTATATCATAGCAGCAGCAACGGCAGAGCCTTGGCTTTCGATTTCTCTTTGCTTTCTTTGCTCGTTGACTTTTTTTCGGCCCGTATTCGCAACACCGGGTTTCGAAGAAGCCTCTCTTTGTCCACTTTTTACGTTGAAATAATAGATAATCCCAGGTTTGACCTCGGACCTAGATTGTTCGTTGACTTCACGCCACATCTTCGCATCTTCGCACTACACAGAGCCTTGAAACGACACCTCGGCTCCATCACGCTACACACGACAACTTCGCTTTCTTCGGCGAACCAGTGACACGTATGAAGCAACCACGGCAGAGCCTAGCAACCACCGGACGGAGGTATTCATCTAGCAACAGACGGGACTTCGCTTTGACCCAAAGACGTCGAACCAGTGAGTGATCCAAGATGAAACAAAATAGTTGAGAATCCTGGCAAAGCCTTGGCCCTTGACGACACCTTGGAACACAGTACAGACATCGAACCAGGGAATTTGATATCATTTCACCAGCACCGGGGTAAGCTAGATATCGAACGGAGAAAACATATAGGCATCTCCGGGACCATTCAAACAAAAATACCGGGCTTGGCCCACAACACACCTCGGAGTAATAGACCCATCAGACAGAAAGCCGCTTACGTAACTTAGAAACATAGCAGTAGCCGCTCAGCGAAGGCGGGATCTGGCCCACCTTCTAATAAATAGGGCTACAACCCGGAACCTTCCTCGCAACAGGAACGACATTCTCTATCAAAAAAGACAGCTGCGCCTTCGGCCTATACTTGAATAAGAGACCTACTGAGCTATAATAGCAATCCGGGTTACCTCTCTTTGACAATCAAAACCAACTACTACCTCTAGCCGCTCATCGGGGCATGGCCATCGGCTGTGCCTTCACCATCCCACGCCCCTTCAGAGCTACATTAGCCGCTCAGCGGGGTCACGAACTCGCGCCCCCTACCCTGAGCTACAGTTAGCTACATTCTCTCACTAAATTAATGACAGGGCACCAGACAAAGGCCTTGAACGGAGGTAGACATGACCTTCGGGGCAGAACATCACGAGTTGACGGGGCCACAACAGCAGCAGAACTCGACTTGGAATGGTCGCAGCAACATCCACAGGGCGCGGGCAACCCTTGATGACATGGCAGAACTATCATGCCTATTACGAACGAAGAGAAGGAGCAACTAGCAGAGAGAAAAAGCAACTAGAACGAGAACCACGGGGCATTCGATGCAGCAGACATCTAGGCAAATACTTCCATGTTACGGCACATACTAAGACATATTCTAGAAATGACAGACGGACTAGCAGCAATACGAGCCGTTCACTACGCTCACTGAAACTACACCAGTAACCAGAGTAACGAACTCAAAGAGACCAACGGGATACAACGGGATACTTTGAGACATATACTCCACATTCCGGAATTCCAAGGAATAGATCAAATGAACGAGAAGATATATTCGAGAAAGACAGAAAGCATTGTTTGATTAGCCAGAAGAAGATTAGGCTTAGGTAAAGGATGAACAAACCAATGATCCGCAGCCGGTACGGGCCAGACGGGCCGGTCTAGACCAGTTGGGACATCTCGTTTGCAAACCAAGCCATGAATCAGACATTTCACACGCACGCCTCTCTCATCAAAGAATCAAGAAGTTAGTCATGACATCAACAGCGATCTTCCTCCGTTCGATAGGGGGTGAACTGCGCCTTACCACTTGCAGAGGGAGCTACGGTCGCTCACAGGTCGTTTCTCGCTCTCTCCACTGACGGAAAAGGCGTAACTACTCTTGTAGGAAGGGCTGGGCTACTAGATGGGCGTATGCGCCTAAACCAGGCTCAAAGCGATGAGACGATTTCTTCTCGGTTAGACTCAAACAATAGATCAGGTCAGTTTGGAGGAGCTTTATTTGACTCGGTCTCTAAGAAGAAAGGGCAGCCCTCTGATATATCTTTCGACTTCACCCTCGGCCAAAGCACAGTAAGTTAGAGACTCCTAGTCTCTACTAAATCAATCTATAGCTTCAACACTCTCCTAGCGCAGCAACCTTCTCTCTTTCTCCCTTACTTGCCTCCCAGTCTTGAGCAGCAATCATCTTTGCTTATGCGGACGAAAGTCTTTCCACAGCACTCCGACAGAAGTCTCATATGATGACTCTGTTTACTCAAGAGCCTTCTTTCTCGATTAAATGCCTGCCCACTACCCCAAGCAAGCCGCATAGGTCTTTGTTAGCAGCTAGGCTTCTGTTTCTTTCCATAAGCGACTTCTCCTGTAGATGCCCAAAATAAAGCTTTCGCTCAAGGGATATCGCTTCATTTACTGCGTTAGGGTGGAGCCCTTCATCTCTGGCTAAGGCTCAGTCAGATAGGCTCAATATCGGGCTTATCCGGCGAAGTCTCAAACTCTGTTGTGCCAGGGATATCAGGCTTGAGTTGGGACAGGTGCTTATTTCGATACCGCTTCTGTTGTTTTTGTGATGCTAGTGATCACATTTACAGTTAGAAGTAGGCCATGATTGATTAGCTAGAGTAGAGCTAGGTTGGTGCTGCTTTGCTTGGCAATCCTTGATCTACTTGATCTAATTGAATCAGAATCCGCAAGATAAGCAGCCGAACGAGCAGAGCAGTAGAAGGACAGGTCATCTAGAATCCTATTCTTCCGATGCTTTGATCGGTTCCTTCTGATATGGAAGAGTTGACTACCCAGCACATCTTTGTTTGCTCGACTCGGTAAGTACAGCCGCTTCCTTTATTCTTTTCTTTGAACCATTACCCTCAAGGGACTACTCCGTTGGCCCAGTGACCCTTGGTCTTTTGTTGCTGTTCCCCGTTCCCTTTATCAGCTCTTTACCAGCTATCCGATTACCAATGAACAATAGCTATGACCGATAACCAAGGTTCGTAGAAACTCTATAAGGAGAGGCATAGACCGGTGGTCCCTTCCAAGTGCCTCTTTGTTTTGTACGAGCTGTTTCCAAGTGTTTTGATTAGTCGAGTCTTCTTATGAGTCCAGCACTTTTCCTTTGTCCGATCGTCCGTTTCTTCCTCTCCTCTTGGTCGAGTTGCTAAAGCACCTATCTTTCTGATCCGAAGCCAAGGGATGTGCGATGTTTCTTTCTTTTGTTATTGTGCTAATTGCACTTTAGATTGAGAAGATAGGACTGATCGGTATCCATTGAAGATTCCCTTGCTTATCGGCATTCCTGCCCTGTGCACTGCTTCCTCAGCTTCGAAGCTTGGTTTGTTTGTCTCGAAGATTGACGACTTATTGGCTGTTGATTGACCGGTATCTGGTATGCTTCTTCTTCCTTACAGTCGACTGTTGCTACTTCGGACTACTACCATTCACTGCTGAGAAGAAGCTGTTGTTTAAGGAGCGGCACCGATCAGTGCCTTGTTCCTGTTACCAGTGTCTTGTCTTGGTTCCTTGTGCCCATTGTCTCCTAGTGTTTTGTTGAGTTTACTGTGTCGATAAAGTCCTTTTTATTCGAGGAAGTATAGCCTTTTCAATTACAATTCTTTTATTCGTCCGAGTTTACTGTGCCATTTCGAGACTGTCCTTCATCCGAGGTATCGTGTTTATTGTGCCATTTATAGACATTGAGGACATTACTGTGTTGTACCAAGCACCAATAGTGTGAGGATTAAGCCGTTATTCTATCTTCCTTCCTTCGCTCTAACGGGTGGATTCGCTCTAACAGGAGGATTCCGCTCACTTGGGGTGGAGTAGCGTATGCACCTCTCTTTCTTTGTTGCCTCCGGTGTGCTACCGAGCCTTTCCCAGGTATTTACTTACTGCCGGTTTACTCCACAGCATTGCCATCTTCTTTGTTTTGTTGGTATGAGCTGATCGGCCCTCTCAAGCGTAAAGTAGTCCTCTGATTGTGTTGTATTGGCTCCTTAAGCAACATTTGTTTACTTATGACCGGGTGCTGCTTATGCCTAGACATCTTCCCCAGGAATTCTTCTCGAAAGACGTTGACCTATGGTAGGTGCTGAGTCCAGCACAGTTGTTCCTTTGTTACTGTGCCATTTCGAGACCTTCGTCCGATCATTGTTCCTTTGAAGACCTGTCTTTTATTCCTTTTCTTTCCTTGCAGTAATTAACTCACATTTATGGTAATGCTGATGCTTGGCAGCTTCACTGTTCCTTCTTGTTGTGCGTAGGCTTGGCGTTGTTTACTCCATCGTGCTATCTTTGTGCTGCTAATCAGTATATTCTTTGCATACTGCTATCTTTGTGCTAATCCATTTCAGTAAACGGGAAAGTGGAGGAGTAATGATTGGTTCCATCAATCTTATTATTTCCTTTGTTTTGGCTTGGGTTTCTTTCATACGAGTAATGCTATTTATCAATCTTTGTGTTCATCAGTAGACTCTTCAGCTCCTGGCTCCTGATCAATCTTCCACTCTGCGTCTGCTGCTGATCCATGTCATTCAGATGTTCCTCGTCCTGTTGATAAAGCACCTTTGCACCTTTTCCTCGAGGTTGGGGTTTCGGTATGCTTACAGGGGTTTTAGGGCGGAGTATGAGCGTGTTGTTTATTCATCGGCACCTTGACCTTGACTAATCGACGTAGAGCGTCTTGGCTTCGTACGGCTTGGTGCTGTAATCTTTCTTTCCTTGGTCAGTGGATTATGGTTCAGTACAGATAGTGATAATGCTCCAATGGTTACTGCACCTGTGTAGGGAATCTTATTTCTTTTTCTTTCTTTCGTAATTAAGTCCATTTTATCAGTCGGGGAAGGGAGGGAGAGTCCTGCTTCGGACCTGTGACCTGCTTCGGGGCATAAGTGTATTAGTGCTTCTGTGTACGATTGTGCTGATCAGTCGTTCGTGCTTTTGCGATAATGCGATAACTAAAAAAAAGAAGAATGTGAAAGTATGAGTTTTGTACTTGAGTGATGTGCTACTGATCAGTTGTGTGAGGGCTTTTGTTTCCATAGAGCGTGTGCGAAGTGTGGAGTTTCGTACTTGACTCCATCCCGTGATCAATGTGCTAATCATTTCAATATTGAGACTCCATCCTGCTTCTGCTCCTGATCCTTTGTGCTGCTAATCAGTTTTGTATGCCAAACTGCTCCTTTGTGCTAATCATCAGTAGAAAGTGGAGGAGTAATGATTGGTCAAAGTGCTGTAGATTTGTTTCGGTACGAGCACTGCCTTTGTGCTAATCATCATTTCAGTATATTCTTTCTTTCGTGTTCCATCCTGATTAATCTGTAATCTATGTTTTGTACAGCTGGCTTGGGAATCATCAGTAGAGTCTTTCCGCTCCTGATCTGTCAACTTTCTTTCGTACGGCTGCTTGGCGTGCCGTCATCTTTGCTACTCCGCTTCGTACGGTTTTGGGTGAAGGTTCAATCTTTTGTTTCGTACGAGTCGGATATGTTTGTGCGAGAAGAAGGACAGCTTTCGTAGAGAGTCCGATCAATCTTCCACTCTTGCACTTGCATTCATTCGGTTCTCCTCTCAGTTCCGTCTAAATCCCCTCGTCCTGACTAAAGCACCTCTCCGTGTTCCGTCGATCACCTAGATAAATTAACTATAGTAATAAGAATGAAAAGTATGGCTTGGCGTGTTGGATCAATCAGTCATTGCTTTCATCTTGAATTAAGTATATAGAAAAGAAGTGTTGTCTGTGCCAAGTCTAGAAGTGGTAGTATTAGCGATTCTATTGAGGTGTTTATCGGGTTCGCTGCTCGAATTTCAATAAAGTCAAGTTTCCTCAATCCCGTTTCTGTTGAGTTGCCAAGATTTCTCAATCCTTGTATTAGTTGATCCTTTTGTTTATTCGAAAGATCGGCGGGATGCTACTTCAGGTAGGGTACGGGCGCTCTATCATTGTCTGATTTGAAGTTTCTGATCGCTAGCCTGCCGGGCCCCCCATCAAACTATCAATCTCATAAGAGAAGAAATCTCTATGCCCCCTTTTTCTTGGTTTTTCTCCCATGTTTTTGTTGGTCAACACCAACCACAACTTTCTATAGTTGTTACTCCTAGAGGCTTGACGTAAGCTGTCTGGAGGGAATCATTTTGTTGAAATCAATTAATCTAATATGCGACGACCAAAGCTCCTTTTTTTAAGTTCCACGGATTCTGCGGCTAATGACGTTCTGACAGGAGTCCCCATTTTAGATATGTTTCCTAATATGGCATTAGACGCCATAGAGAAAGACCCTCTGTACTGTTCAGGCACGGTTTCTCTCTCGGAGGAATTTGTGAATCCCATTGTTATGGCGAGTTTAACTCGCTTCAATCATTTTTTAGTCAATCTGAGATGGGATTTTCAAGGTGGAGTGGTTCAATCCGGATATATTTGGAATCTACAGCGAGAGTTGGACCAAACACCAACTGAGCTCCTCAGCGATAAGCTGAACTTTCTTTTTTTTCGGGAATCACTGAATCTATGGACTCTAGTTAATGACTGGTATCTAAAGAATTTAGGCATTCCTGGCCCTGTGAATTTTATTGCAAATTATGAACAACGATGTTTCAATAACTATAAAAAAATTCTGGAAATCCCCTCCCCACTTGACCAATTTGAGATTGTCCCATTGATTCCTATGAATATCGGAAACTTCTATTTCTCATTCACAAATCCATCTTTGTTCATGCTGCTAACTCTGAGTTTTTTCCTACTTCTGATTCATTTTGTTACTAAAAAGGGAGGAGGAAACTTAGTCCCAAATGCTTGGCAATCCTTGGTAGAGCTTCTTTATGATTTCGTGCTGAACCTGGTAAAGGAACAAATAGGTGGTCTTTCCGGAAATGTGAAACAAATGTTTTTCCCTTGCATCTTGGTAACTTTTCTTTTTTTGTTATTTTGTAATCTTCAGGGTATGATACCTTATAGCTTCACAGTGACAAGTCATTTTCTCATTACTTTGGCTCTCTCATTTTCTATTTTTATTGGCATTACTATAGTGGGATTTCAAAGACATGGGCTTCATTTTTTCAGCTTTTTATTACCCGCAGGAGTCCCACTGCCGTTAGCACCCTTTTTAGTACTCCTTGAGCTAATTTCTTATTGTTTTCGCGCATTAAGCTTAGGAATACGTTTATTTGCTAATATGATGGCCGGTCATAGTTTAGTAAAGATTTTAAGTGGGTTCGCTTGGACTATGCTATGTATGAATGAGATTTTCTATTTTATAGGGGCTCTTGGTCCTTTATTTATAGTTCTTGCATTAACCGGTCTGGAATTAGGTGTAGCCATATTACAAGCTTATGTTTTTACGATCTTAATCTGTATTTACTTGAATGATGCTATAAATCTCCATTAAAGTTCTTCTTTTTTTTATTTAGATTTATAATTGAACAAAAGCGAGGGATGAGAGTAGTGTTATTTAGAGCAGTTACACAGCCCCTGAATGTCTTAGATAGCTGTAAGTGAAAGAAGGGTACTAAGTAGCTGGGAACGCGGCTAGCTAGTTTACTTACTTGTTTGTTATAAGGGGGGAGGCTAAAGCAGGGTAGCGAAACTAGGAACGGAGTTGGCTTGTTAGAGCTAGGCTGTTGAGTGAAAGTAAAGTAAGCGAGCTAGTCATACGAGCTTGCTACGAGAGTGAAAAGCACTGACGTGACTCGAGAAAGAGATGACTCACAAGTTCACGATACGATAGAAGGGATCCGATCCCGCCCGCGGTCAGGTGATCGACAATCTGATGTGTACCACGAAATCATTTTGATCTGAATGTGGTCCAGGCCTTTATCCATTCAATCAAACTTGGGAAGTGGTTAGAGAAGCAGTAGCTGCTATGCGAGTTAGATCGCTTGCTACATTAGATAGGATTGAGAACAAAAGATAGAAAACATTTCCATTACAAAATCCAGTGCTAGAAAGATAGGTTGAACTCGGCAAGGCAAGAACACTTTTCATTTTTCTCACAAGAAGAAGCTGCTAAGATAGGTTGTTCAAGGTGAACCAAAGATAGAAGTCAAAGGTCTCCTTGGACTGAACTTAGCTTCAAAGTGGCAGTCAGAGCTAGGACAAGCGGATAGCACGAAGATTGATTAAGAAGAGGAGCAAAGCGTGGCTTTTTGCCCCGGGGCACTAGGGCCTGATCATCTTTATGGCTATAAATCAGCCTTCACAGTGATCAGCTTTTTGATCTGAGTGGAAAGAGGAGTCTTCCCAGATGTGATTAGAGAATAACCCAAAAGAGGCATGTCGGCATCAGCTGAGGAAAGGGTTGGCTAGGGGTTAGCAATCAAGAAAGCAATCAAAGACTATGAAAGAATCAATTAGTACTGCGCCCTGATGCAAGAACGGAGAGTTCCTGGTCTATATCTAAAAGAGTCAGACGACGACTAATAAGAAGCCGATAGAAGAGCTATGCTCCTTCCTCGTTCTCTGTTCTAGATAGAATAGGAATCCCAGAGCCTGTCGAAGATGAATAAGAGGAATTTGACTAGTATATAGTGTTATGGAAGAATGTTTCAGAGCGATTGAAGGTTCCATATCTGCATTTTTTCATTTTTGCAATAAGGGATGAGAGAGTGAGGGAGGAAAGATCTATCTATCAAAGCGGAAAGTCCAGAGCCGGCTGTACAGCAAATGTATACTTATGCTTCCGCCGAGTCATAACCGGATAAAGGTAAAGGGTTAGCTTTTCTAGCAAGAGAGTCAAAGCCCTATCCACAGCCAAGAAGCAAGGGCAGAGTGTCTAAAGACCGGATTCCCTCTCTGAATCACAGGGTATTCACTGGACTTTTTATCAATATGAGGTTCTCGTCACATTGAGTATATAATTATGAAGCCAAGGCAATCGGGAAAAGAACTCAATGAAAAAGGGCCTATTCTCTCGCGTAAGGCTAACGGATTCTTAGTCGAGTAAGTCCCTCTCCTTTAAAGTAGAGTCAGCACACTTCCCCCCCTTCAACGAAAGAAGCTTACCTGAGTTTAGTCTCGGGGGACTGATGACCTTCTATTGAAAGAGTGGAAGGTAGCAGATGGAGATAGAGATTGAACAGTTGGTGGCCCTACGAGGAAGTCTACCCATTTCACTAAGCTTGAAGCTTACGGCAACCGCTTTCCTTATCCGTGGGAAATAAATGGAGGATGGAACTTTATATTGAACATTTATAGGCTTCGGCGGATGCCGAGTCGGCAACTTATTGACTTAAGGTACGGATGAGGCTTATGGGGAAGGGGACTGACGCTTAAGCATCGGCTAGTGGAACCACTCCAGTCCATCTTTCGTATCCAAGCCAAGGTGGGCGCTTTACACATATGATATGGAGATCTAGTACAGTGAACAAGTAAGGTAGGGGCGTATCTAATCCCTTCTCTTGTGAGATCTTCTTTCTCTAAAGGAAGCATAGATAATAGTGGTTTCAATCAAAGTCTGTGGAATTCATTAGATATCCCTGATGGATTAAGGCGTAATACATAATTTTAAGGGGTTCCTCCTATCACTCTGGGGACGATATGAAAATGTGTTGGCACGGTTCCAACTCGTGAGAAAAAGGAGGACTTTGTGAAGAGCTACCAAGCCTTGAGAACAGAGCGAGCCTTACAGCTTGAAAGATGGATCAAGAAACCTTGGGGTAATTGTTGTGAACTCATTAAACTACATCCCAACTACCAACAGGAAGAATCCTTCGCCACATACCTGATCCCTACTATCCGAACGGAGGAATGAATACTCTTTAAACAGAAGCTGACAGTACGGATGCTAACAGCAGAGGATAGCTTCGATCACTTGGAGTACTTCCCACCTTTCCTATACAAATGAAAGACATCACAGTAAAGGACAGGAATACAGCTAAGCCACATACCATCACACATCATGCACAGCTATTCCCAAGATAGTGACTTTTGAGCCAATGATCCCTATCAGTAGTGATTGATTACCCTTGGGATCTGAAAAGTCCATTTTCTATTAGCCGAGGTTTGCCATATAAAATCAATACCAGAGAGCCGGAGTGGACTGCTTTCGAACGACAGGCTGATAGTTGAAAAGAAGCCTAAGTCAGCGACTGAACATTGCCTTGGGACAGAAAGAGAGAGAAGGGCGAGTCAAGACTTCCAGTTTTATGAAATAGAAGATCCAGATCTTGGAGCACCTAATCAACCAGTTGAGGAAGAGGAACGAAGGTACTCAGCCTCCTGGGGCAAGTGGGAGCGACACACTGAATGAACCAACTCCAATGGAGCAGGATCAAGAAGAAGTGAAGCTACGTAAAAGTGAGCGTGGTAGAATCTCTCGTCGTCGATTTGAGATTGAGGGAGATCCGGGGAATCTTATTCTGTCACCCAAAACGACCACTCCTTCTGTCGGAAAAAAGACTTGCCCTATAGAGAAGAGATCGCTTGACAGCATCAGAAGAGATAGCTTGACAGAATCTAATTGTATATAAGAAGAAAACAGCTTAGAGGAGTTAGCCAGCTCTCGAACTAGTTCAGTTTGCCGGAAGTACAATCAGTGTGAGTGCTTTTCAGTAAGCTAGGCAATAACCCAGGAAGGGCGCATTCAGCTGTGATCCAATATATATCACAATTTAGCATTCGGATTCATATTCAATGAGAACCCCGGGGCGCTCCCAGACTACTTAGAAAAACAGAGTGAAGAAACCACACGAAGGTTTTTTCAGGAACAGGACAAAAGGACCTAGAACTACAGATTTGTATGAAGCTTTCTTCCTTGAAAAGAGGGAGACGGGCAATGTAGGCTGTTCAACAAACGTATCAGCAACTCGACGAGATAAATGGTAAAAGAAGGAAAGGACAGTATTCGGTGAATTAGACAAATGAGAACTGAAAGTCAAGAGGTAATAAAGACCTATAAGATCTCCCACATTCCGGCTGGCTTCATGCCGAAAGTATGGACTATTTTGTTTGATATGATTGACCCTGTTTGTTAAAAAAAGTTCGTGCTATCGGTCATTCACGCAATGAACAGTCTAAGCTCCAATTTCACCGATTTCGGTTTACCCCATAACCTGAAGCATCCGAGCCAGCAGGAGAAGCACAAGCAGGTATTTATTACTCGCAAGGGCAGGGAAGTCAAAGCAAAGACGACGAAACCGGTAGCCGAACCACCCCCTTTTTGGTTAAAGCGGACTCATCAAAGGAATCCCCAGCAAGAGGCTCTCCATCCGAAAGAACTGCTTCAACTGGCATCTCCAGGTCGAGTACCAAGATCGGAAGAAAGAAGAGGTGAGGCTTGCAGACCTTTTAGTCGACTAACTGGCGTTCCTCGAGCTTACCCGAAGAGAAAAGACAGAAGTCTAAGGGAAGGCACCTATTAGCTTTAGTAGCCCCTTACGGAATGAAAGGAAGGTGGCAAGAGAGGCCAGCTCATCCTCTTTCTGAGCAGCTATCGAGCCTATTAGCTTCTTGCCCGCATCCCAAAGTACGATTCCCCCGGACAACCACAATGGTTACTCAACTAAGAAGCAAGTCCTTCAAAGAGACAGCTTGACTGACTTTTTTTTTCTCCCTACAAACTATTAACCTCAATCCAGCCTCTAGTTCTAGTAGCTAGCTCGACTAATAAGGTTTGGGGGGTACCAGCTAGACCGGCAGGGATAGGGGATAGGGCTGAGCTCACACCCGAGTCTTAGGATTAGGACAGGAAGCACTCTTTCAAATGGGAAAGAAAGATGGAGTGTACTATCACCTGGACTAAGGTTATCCTATTTCCTTTGCAGATTAAGCAGGCACTTTTCTCTTTTCACTTGAAGGATAAGTTTTTCCTACCTACTTACTTTTCCAGCCAGAAAGGGTACTAGTCTCTTAGTTAGCCAGTCAAGGTGTCAAACGAGCAAAGCAAGGGCTAGGTCAAGGTCAAAGAAAAAAAGGGGGTTCTTTCTCGTAAAGCACTCTTGCTATCATTCCTCGCCTTACTACCAAGCGTAATAGCTAAAGAGCTAAGAGTGCTAGTGTCATTCCGTCTAGCGATAGTGGGCCAGTAGTACCGGTATGTATCTATTGTACCAGTAGTTGCGATTTTCATTCATAATTTCATCGTCCTATGCATTTCCAGTTCTTTTCTTTCTCCCTTTACGCGAGTTGAAGTTTAAGTTGAAGATTTCCTTCCCTTCCTGCCGAACTCTCTCTGAGTTCCCTGCCAGCTAATGCTAAAAGGCAGTCCTAATCTACTTATTTTGCTCTTCCAGCTAGTTCCGGTTCTCTTGATTGAAGATAGGTTGATATGGGTTCATGCGAGCTCCTAGTCATTTCAAGGTACCTTGGATGGGGTCATAGCTAACAGCTATGGAATTCCCGGGGCAGGTAGCAGTCTTAATTCTCGTATGCTTAACACGTGGTGGAGCTAAGGATTTCATACTTTCTTTCTTTTCTATCTTTCTTCTAGCCGACCAAGGCGAGGCGCTCTTAAGCCGTTTCAGGAAGGGAAGGGGCCAGGCCATCTACTACAAAATCATACCTTTCGGACGTTGCCACCGCTCAATCCACCCCTGCAGAAAGTTGGTATTCAAGAGACGGAAACTATGTAAAGAAGGTGGAACTAGGAATAAGAACAGGGAGCCTTTCTTTTCTTTCTCGGCCGTCTGTCTTAATATAAGTGGGATTCCGATTCATACGGTCGTTCTCTGCTGCATTGGTGTTTTCACTCCCCACCATAACAAAATGTTTCTGAAGTTGGTTTAGGAAAAATTTCAGTGCTTAGCCCTAATTAGGGCATCAGATGTTTATTTATATAGATTATCTCTTCAAGTCAAATTACAATTAAGCCCTTGGGCTAATACATACGACACAATTAACAGTATAACCTAGATACACTAAGACTCCCCCTCAATCGGAGCAAGGTGGAAGGATGCGAAGATTGGAGCGAAGGTAGTGAAATTGGGCAGAGGGGAGGCCCTTCGTGAAGATATCAGCAAGTTGCTCGGATGTGGGAATATATTGCACAATAATGTCACCTTTGACAACCTTTTCCCGTACAAAATGGTAGTCAATTTCAATATGTTTCGAGCGAGCATGATGAATAGGATTGGCAGTCATATAAGTTTTCTGATGTTATCACAATAGATCTGAACAGGGTGAGGAAGAAAGAGACAAAGCTCGCGAAGTAGCTGAGTAATCCAGTGAGACTCAGCAACAGCAAAGGCAAGCGAGCGGTATTCAGACTCAGCACTAGAACGAGAGACTGTAGGTTCTTTCTTGGCGCGCCATGAAATAAGATTGGGACCAAGAAAAATAGCATAGCCAGAAGTAGAGCGCCGAGTGTCAGGACAACCTGCCCAATCTGCGTCAACAAAAGAAAGTAGACCCCGCTAAGGCGTTCCGCGGGGTAGTCCCGTTACCACCAGGCGGATAAGCATCAGTCTTAATGGAGCCGGGGTATTAACTCATAGAGTTCTTCCAGTAAGGTTTGAGGTCACAGGTACCGATGCAGTGGAAAAGGAAAACTAGGATATAAACAAGACCCATTTGTTTCAAGTTTAGGGCCCCCTAGTGTTACAAGCTACTGCTTGCGAAGGAAAGAAAGAGTTGCTAAAGCTCCATGAAAACAGTCTCCTTAAGATAACCATGAATAAATTTTTGAAAGTTCTGTTAGGTTCTTAGTAGCAGTCGGCGACCTTTTCTTCTTTTACTTCACATAGCTTTTCGTCTCCTTGATAGCTGGAAGTTCTCCAAAAGTATGAAAAGCAGGAGGACTTTGTACCATCCATTCCAGTGTAGTTGAATTCAGTTCAAGAGCCCAAGGACTTGGAGCACATCTTTTGTTATTTCCACTGCTTAAAGTGATTGTTACGACCACGAAGAAACAACAAATCCCAACTACGGATATATAAGAGCCAAAACTGGAAAGGGCATTCCATCCAGCGTAAGCATCTGGATAATCTGGAATACGACGTGGCATACCTGAAAGCCCTAAGAAATGCATAGGAAAGAAGGTCAAATTCACCCCGAAAAAAGTGATCCAAAAATGGATTTGACCTAAAGTTTCAGGGTATGTCCGACCAAAGATTTTACCCACCCAATAGTAAAATCCTGCAAATAAAGCAAAAACGGCTCCCATAGAAAGTACATAATGGAAATGTGCAACCACATAATAAGTATCATGTAGAGCAATGTCTAGCCCTGAATTTGCTAGGACTATTCCAGTGAGTCCTCCTATGGTGAACAGGAAGATGAATCCTACAGCAAATAACATGGGTGTTTTGTATTGTATCGAACCCCCCCACATGGTAGCGATCCAACTAAAGATTTTGATTCCAGTGGGGACAGCTATGATCATGGTAGCTGCGGTGAAGTAGGCACGAGTATCTACGTCTAAGCCCACAGTAAACATATGATGAGCCCAAACAAGAAATCCTAAGACACCAATACTGATCATGGCATAAACCATGCCTAGATACCCGAAGACCGGTTTTCCCGAAAAAGTCGAAACGATATGACTTATGATACCGAATCCAGGCAGAATGAGAATATACACCTCTGGATGACCGAAGAACCAAAAGAGATGCTGGTATAAAATTGGGTCTCCCCCTCCAGCGGGATCAAAAAAGGTTGTATTAAAGTTTCGATCGGTTAATAACATGGTAATTGCCCCTGCCAGTACCGGGAGTGATAATAAAAGTAGGAATGCTGTCACTAGAACGGACCACACAAATAGGGGTAATCTATGCATAGTCATTCCAGGTCCACGCATGTTGAAGATAGTTGTTATAAAATTGATAGAACCTAAAATGGATGAAACACCAGATAGATGAAGACTAAAAATTGCTAAATCAACTGCTCCTCCAGAATGACTGGTAATACCACTTAAGGGCGGATAGACCGTCCACCCAGTGCCGCTACCTACTTCTACTAAGGCTGAGCTTAATAGGAGCAAGAGACTTGGTGGCAACAACCAGAATGAAATATTATTTAATCGTGGAAATGCCATGTCAGGTGCACCTATCAGAATCGGAACAAACCAATTACCAAATCCACCTATCATCGCCGGCATAACCATAAAAAAGATCATTAAAAAAGCATGAGCTGTTATTAAAACATTATAAAGTTGATGATTCCCACCAAGAATTTGATCGCCGGGTCGGGCTAATTCCATACGAATCAGTACTGAGAAGCATGTGCCCATCACTCCAGCAATGGCACCGAAAATGAAATAGAGAGTCCCTATATCCTTGTGGTTTGTAGAGAATAGCCATCGAACCAGATTTTTCATAAATTGGAGATTCTTTCGTTTCTTTCCTTATCAAAGAGGGGCCCCTTACCTTAGGGGTATTTAGTAACTCGAGCATTTCTTGTTTACTCGAACAGCAAAGGAGAGGTGCTTTAGCAACGAGACTGAAAGGAGAGGGCGAAGTCATGACTCGAGCACTTGTTTCGAGAGGGGCGTTAACTCAACTACTTACGTGGAAGACGTGGGGTCTAGGCGCAAGGGGTCTTTTTGTATGCAAGTGCTTGTCTTGTTATATATATATTCGTGGCTTTCCCCTTATAAATAAGTCAATCGGTTGAGGCCCGACCCTTTTGGGTTGCCGACCTTGATGCCATACCATAGTGTTTTTAGGGGTCAACGCGGGAAACCAACACGTTGTGGAAACGGAATAGAGCTAAAAAAAGTGCACTTTCCCTTGATGAAAGTGATCCAATAAAAGCACACAATCAGTGAGATGAGCCTGCCAGCTCAGAGGAACCCCTCTTGCAACGCCGAGAGAGATCCTCTTCTATAAGTAAGTCTCTCTACGTAACCCCAATCGGGAGCTCTCAACTAACATCCATCTTACCATACCAATCAATCTGATAACAGCTCACCGGAAAACCTTCCGGAAAGCCTAACCAGACTGAGAAAGGCATAGGTTTTGATTCCTGGAGAGAGGGCGACAAGAACGAAACCAGTGACGATTGGTTTTTGGGTTAATGTTACAAGGCTGACAGGAATACCTCCGGTAACCAGCCCCTCTTAGTCTCAGATAGGTCTGAATGTTATCACACCCTATTTGTTTGCTTCATCACCGGCATTAGAGCCACAGCGAACCGACCTACCGCTATCACTAAACTAGACAAAATTACTACGTAATTCTTCGGGCACTACACAGTATTGAGGTTCCGCCTATAGTCCATTAGCAAGCGAGTAGGTACACCGGTTTGTTGCCATCAAGAAAGAGCTCCCTCTCCTTACAGTCGAGTTATTCCGGCTTGATAGTATGAGAAGAGTTTGCACTGAAACTCTTTCTAGAGCAGATACCGGAGATAAAGAATCAAGAAACTCACTCCTCAAACAAGGAGTAGCCCAACCAGTTGTTCCGATTGACAGCATTGATTCCCTTATTCTTTCGACACCCGCGACTACTGCTACTACTCCTATTTCTGCAGATACCTTATTCCCTTGATGAAACTCTTCCTGCAACAAACAGCCATAAATAACATGTATTCTATTGTTGGCCTTTCTTTACCTGATGGATGAGCCATGCAGTGTCTGACTCCTGCTGATCTGAGGCGGGGTGGGCATGGCTTGTTCATCTATATTGCCCAGTATGGTAGAGAGAATCTTCATCGGTAGGTTCCCCAACCTTCAAAAAAAAGGACATGCACTTACTTAACTTAAGGTAAGGAGACCCGCTTAGCTAAATTAGTGGGACCAGAGCTTCCACTGTATGGGTCATAGTTCTGCAGTACGCTCCTGCACGCCGATTCCCCAGAGTTGTATAGCTATAGAACTCAAATCCTGCTTTGAAGGCTCCCCTTCGAGCATGGGTATCATCATGTGGTGAAGAGACTTCTATTGATAGATTATATAGATTATCCGAGGAGCCCTTCTTACTTAACTTCGCCCTTATCCCCTATCGTATCGTGGTGTCCCCGCCAGGCCGCCTCTCTCTTTGGTTTCGCCATTGGCTCTCCTTTCGTCCCCCCGAGCGCTGAATTGAAAAGGAGTTCACTAAGGATCTTCGCCCCTGAACGTAGCTAGTAGCTTTAGAAGTAGATCTAGAGGTTGGAGTTGGAGTCGAGCTAGGATGAAACTTTTTCCATTGGGGGACCCCTCTGGCTATCCAACTGGAATCGGACCTATCAGAGTAGTCTATCCCATTTTTGAAAAGAATTCCTTTCATTTCTTTTCAGCAGGAGCGCAGCGCTTTGGTGTACACCTGTCCCTTTTCCTTTTCTTTTCAGCCTGCCTGGAGGAACCCCTTTCACTCTCTCAGATGTGTTATACGTAGATTGATGAGGTGGGTTGGTCCTATTAAGTCTACTACTGTTGTGTTCCGATCCTTTCTGTGAGAACTTGTGACCGCAGTTTTCATCGACTTTCTCTCTACCTTCTTGATCTTTTCTTTGCACCATCATTATAAGATCATTCGCAGACAAGCCCCATTGTGAACTCACTCTTGCGAGGAATGCTAGAATTTGTATTCTATAAGATAATACTTGGTCGGGAATCTTTTGTTATTTTTTACATTACTAGGAAAACAAACGGACTAGCTCAATGGATAATCCGATTCAACCCAACCTTCCAGCTTTCTATCTCACTCTCGCAGAAGGTCATGGGCGATACCCCTCACTGCAAACTTTCTATATCTCTGTCTCCGGCTAGTTAGAATTATCTCTTTCATCCGACGTCAAATAAGCTAACTCACTCTTTTATTTCTCGAAAATCGGATGGAATTGCTTCGCACTACTAGTCGTCTATAATTCAAAAGGTCTCCGTCTTCCTGTACATCTCACTATACCTGTAGGAAGCCAATGGGAATGGGGTTCTAACCTAAGAAGAGTGGTGCCATTACTAGAAGAGGGATTGATCGTCTGTCCTGCTTGCCTCTGTTATCTACACGAGAAAATTGACTAGTTATAAAGGACGAAAGGGCTTTCACTACCTCTCACTACTATTTCTCTTACCCGGAAAAGGCCTCCCATCTAGTTCTTTCATACCCGTCAAAAGCCGGTGCTCAAAGGAGAAGGAAGACTGGGGCTGCTGCAAGTTGATAGATTCCCCAGATCTTTCTTCCCAGGTGCGCTTGATTGGGACTCACCCCCATTAGCGCGGCCCTCCTAAATAAGAAAGTCAGACTGATCATTTACACTTAGAAGGGTAGGAAAGGAAGGCAGCAGACTCTGCTCCGAGAAAAAGCATAAGCAGTAACTATCCTTCCACTAGTCAAACCAGGACCAGCTCCAGTAAGCATTACAACGAGGAACGCCTGCTCCAAGTGAGAACCTCTGTCTCCCCTGAGAGGGGCTTTAGCAACTCGACTGAAAGAAAGTGACTCGACTGAAAGGAGAGGGAATTGAAAATTATTCTTTGATTATTGAGGAAGGAAGCGTAGCAGGCATGTCTCAGGGCTTTGAACGAATCATATGTTCAAAAATCCGCTGCTATCGAAGAAGCTGTGGCACTTTCTAGGTCCTATTCCTTTTTTGCGAGATGCTTTTCCTAGGCTTGGGTGCCAGCTAGGACTGGTAGCATGGTCTTCTCTTAGGTTTTTCTTGGATTCGGAATGAGAGCTGCACGTTAGCACTGAAGACTTGACTTTCTTTTTTATATAATTGTTTTGAATTTACTTGACAGAGATGCCAGGGCAAGCTCACTTGGAGTTATATACCTTGTTTTCCCGCTTTAACTAGGAATCACTCGAATGGCATCTATTGAACCTGGAGACTGAACTAGGTATGATGAACTTCCCCCTACCGCGACTACAGCTACAACAACTGCGGATAAACTGCGGCTACTGCCGAAGAAACTTCTGTAAGAGTTCCGATGATTTGGCTGAGGTGAGCTAACGAATTCCTGGTTGAAACTTCACTTAACACAGTCTTCGTTCACATAGTAGAAGAGGTAGAGGTATTGCTTCTTGACTGAAAGTCTTATATCCGAACAACTTGGTTTAGCTTTCAAGCTTAAGGTGAACTTCAATTAAGGGAATCTATCTTTACTTACTCCCCGGCAAAGAAAAGGAGAAAGAGGTGCCCTATCTGCAGGTGCTTTACCCGAAGACTTAAGGCGTCTTGGCCCTGGCATTATCCTATCCTATTTATTTGGCATTCAACTTCAAAGCTAAGTGGTAAAGGCACGAAATCCGATATCCGATAAACTAGGCCACTTCTCTTACGATCACTGATGACTCAACCGCAAAGAATGAAAGAGTTGGGCACTCGATCGTTCTGTGTCTCTCTCTTGTTGCGTATGACTACGCGGATGACTATACTCCCACTGCCAGACAAAACTAGTAATAAAGATATGGAATCCGCTTTTCCAGAACTGCTTGACTCCCGGGTATCACTTGAAGTTGAAGCATAAGGACTTTGCCTTACCTGAACACAAGCACTCGTACGATTGGTTCAATCCATAGCATAGGAGCTATCCTGTGCCTACTTCTTGCCTACTATATAGTGGGTATTCCCCTACAGAATAGTGGGTATTCCCCTACAGAGACGCCTGCTCCAAAGACTTCCACAGCACCAATTCCGGCTACTTCTGCCACGTCTCTAACGAATTCTCTCTCGAGCTTTCAATGCTAGAGCCATTCCCGCGGGAGAAGAACTTACTATAATAGGGAATCTAGCTTGAAAGACTTGATCGGTAGTGCCAGTCATTCCCTACCTTGCTTGTTCAACTTCTCCTATATTGATTCATATAGCAGAGGGAAATTTGTGGGGATAGAAAAGCAATCAAATAAGGCATTCTCCGCTGGATAAGAACTGATTAGGTTTTCTTTCTCTAAACAGATAGAGTTCCGGGATCAAATTAAGCCTAAGCCTGAGTTCAAGAACCTTGCGACTAAAGAATAGTTTCATCAAATCCCTTTTGGCACTAACTCTATATCATGTTCATTATCCCTGAGAATAGATATACTAGGTATTATCCCCTCAGTCGCCGGGGGCTAGGTCCCCACCTGTTGTTCCTATGACATAAGCTACCTTACCTGATTCTGACATTCGACTTGAAAGGAAAGGATAAGGAGCCTCAGCATCTTTTCCCTACGTGACAGAAAGAGAGAATTTCGTAGTTAAGGCACCTCCCGATCTAGTAGCTATATCTAGATCTATATCTCAGATGGATTAGGTCAAACAGGAAGAGGCTTATCTCTTACATATTTTGATAGCTGGGGAAGCCTGTCTTTCATAGCATCGATCTCACGGATCCGGATTATCTTTAGTATTGGTTCAAGAGAAAGTCTTTCTTCTGTTTTTTCAGATATACCATTTCCGGACATCAAGGAAATGCCCAATTGCTTTAGTCGCCTACCTTATTTTGAAGTGCTTGTGTTGCTTGTTTCTTGTTCTAGCTCTGTTTTCCGATAAAAAGTAGGAAGAAAGATACAAATTCATCTATTCTTCTATCCCTGTGTGCTCTAACCATAAAGGAATTATGAAAGATCCAACTACCGAGCTATAAGAAGAGAGCTACTAGCTGCTAGGCTACATTCCCATCTAGATACTATAGCTAGCAGACCTTAGCTTAGTATGGTGGAGGCTCGTCGAGACCAGGGAGAAAGAGACAAATCTAGGATTCAGTCCACTTAAATCGACCAAAGGGGAAGGAAGGATCGCCCTGGCAGGAAGTTCTCCCAGCTGAGTTAGGTGTTAGGAAGGTAAGCTCAGTTGGGAAGTCAGTTCTCCCTGGAAGAGGAGTAAGGTTAGGAAGCTAAGCCCGGTTATAGGAATGGGAGATAAGCCTAGGAAGGTAAGGTCAGTAACCCAGAGAGGGAAGTTAGGTCTTCAACCCTTGGTTTGTTCTTCCCTTGTTCTTTCTCTTAGTTCTCCTCTTTTCCTAAAACCCTTCTCCGCATAGAAGCCTAGGAAGTCAAGGAAGTTGTGTTGGTCTTTCCCAGGTTCCTTGTTCCCCTGTTGCCCTAAGAGAAGGGCTGTTGTGATTCTACGGTTTAGAGCATTTCCATTTTCCCGTGTTTTGAGCTTGCCGATGTTTTCACTCTTTGAAATCATAACAAAAAGTGAAGAGCCCGGGAATTTTGGTTGTCAACTCAATTCATACTTAGAAAGCCGATCAAAAAGAGACAAGCGACACAAACCCCGGTATTTTGGCTATCGATGAATTTCACTCTTAGGAATCATAACAAAAAGTGAAGAGTTTCATTTTCCCGGTATTTTGGCTATCGATGAATTTCACTCTTAGGAATCGTGGAAAAATGATCAAATTTGCATGGTTTTGCCACTATATGAGATGGAAAAGTTTCGTTTTCATGCGCTCCATAGAAGGAAAACAAGGTTGCATGGTTTTGCCACTATATGAGATGAAAGATTCTACTTTTTCATGTCATCCAAAGAGTCAAACTGGGTTGCTAGGTTTTCCACTAGGGGTAGAAGCCAGATTCTACTTTTTCATGTCATCCAAAGAGTCAAAGGGCCTTGCTAGGTTTTGGCCATGGTGGAGTGAAAACTTTTTGGTTTCAGGGGACACAGATCCACAACCACAAAGCCAACCAAGAGTAGCAGATATAGACCTATGAGATTTGTACACTTCGGCTTGGAACCTTCCTTTGGTTCGTGCTCGCACGGGCCGTTTCTCTGCCAATCTCGAATTAGAATCTTAGCTTACCCGTTGGCCTTCCAGGATCACTTTTAGAGCTCGCAACGTTGAGTTTGATTCCCAGTGGATCCTTACTAATCCATATGAAGTTAGGTTAGCTACTTCCCTCAGTGGGTAGAAGGACAGAATAGAAAACCCGAATGAAATGGGATGACTGATTGATGGATACGTGGTCATTTTCCACTTCTGAACTACTTGGTACTCCCTCTTTCTCTATGGATCGCGCAACTCCGAACCGGGAGAAGGAGGTATTCTTTACAGCCCTCAGCAACAAAGTTGACGTCTCTTAGAGCCTTAAAAGAGAGGATTGGCAAGCTAGAGTCACAAGTGGAGGTCCTAGACACCAAAGCAGCGCAGACAGATCCAGAGTGCACACACCTTAAAGAAACCGACAGACAGCATTGTGAAGCCGTTGTTTTACGCAGCGGTAGGGAAGTTAGAGGACTTCAAGTCAAGGACTGCAGACTGGCCTAATTCGCGCATAATTAGAATAGAATAGTAAACCGAGAATCCTCGACTGAGGAAAGCTATCGGGCGGTTCCCTTGCTTGAGGATTATTCCTGGGGTTCCGTCTCATTTATCTGAATTTCAGTGGACTTCATCTGTGCTTTCAAATGAATCCTTCCCTTGGAATGACCCCTGACTTTAACCTTTGAGGCCTTAGTCGAGTGTCTTTGATCCAGGCTACCCCAATTTGATCCTGCCCGGAAGAAAAGCATCCAGATAAGTTTGAGGACACAAGCTTCGTTCCAGGTGGATGTATCCTTAATCCCCAGCCCTCCTTCATCCTTTGGCCGCGTGATATCCCAAGCCAAGAGACACGTGCGCCAGTTGCAGACAATGCCCTTCCAGAGGAAAGCCGCACAAAGTCGATCAAATCAACCATCTTGATGCATTTCTTCGGTAATATGAACACAGAACTCCTGAAGTTGATTAACCCAGCGATAACCGACTTGAGTAGCTGAACACGACCTGCATAAGATATGTGTTTCACAGTCCACGCCTGCTGTTTCCCTCGAACTCTCTCAATGAAGGGCTGGCAGTCACTCATTGACAGCTTCTTGGAAGTCAAAGGGAATCCCAGGATCTCTGGCACACCTAACTCTTTCCTTTAGAATCCTTATTCTTGGCAGTTACATGACTAGCTGGTATTCTCGCTCGTACAGTTAAACAAAGGTGTACTGTGAGCAGCTTTTGTTCTAATTCTTGGGTAGACAGTTCCACTAGCTCCTCCTCAGCTTTAGTCCCATGCTTTAGTCTTCCTTTTCCTTTTCAGGTTTGGAAGTATAAAGTATCATAGTTTCATAGATGGCTAGGGAGTTGGGTAAACCTTAGTTCTTATAGGGAAGGTGAAACCAACTCTCCCTTTTCCTTTCCTAGCGAAGCAAGTTCTCTCTACTTCTCGGTATTCCTCTGCTTTCTCTAGCGCAGTGCTGGGTTATTCCTTCCTAACTGTTATCTGTATACTCCTAGCGAAGCAAGCCCGATAAACTAGTATTGCACACATTCCAGCACACACCCGTGGATGAAGATTGGTCCCTATCTCGTGCTAAAATCAATTGGGTGCCACTATAGTATAAACGCGGGCGAAAGACCCTAAGAGTCAGTTTACCCCTTCCCAGGAGTGTGCTCAACCAACCAACTTAGTAGATTAGCTGCCCATCTTCGCCTAACCTAGTTGACTTACTTATCTGTGTTCTATCCTCTGTGCTGGGATCAGATCAAAGGAACTCTCCTTAAAAGGATAGCCAGTTTAGCAACTTCACAAGGGTGTGTTGTAAACAAGCGTAGCCCTGTGTTGGCAAAAGGGATTAACTACGGAAGGTAAGAGATAAGATTCGGAACTAGCGCAGCAATCTTCTGATAAAAGAAAGTAGAACTCCCTGCTTACTTAGCAGACTTAGCTTAGTTCCTATCCATCCATGGAACTAGAAACCCATCAGCATTAGCAACTGCCCAAAAGAGTCACCCTTCGCGCTACCTATGAAATATAAGGAACGTCAGTTAGTCGACTAAAGGGATCCTTAGACCCGGACTCCCACGACTATTAAGAAAGCACTGCTCTTTCTTTCTTCTTTTGCATTTCCTACTGAGGAATCCCTTACAATCACATGCCTGCGCTCGTCGTGCCTTTAATACTTATTTATTAACCAAACCCACCGACTTGGCTCCCTTCGCTCCATCACGCACCCTACGCTCCCTTCGCAACTGCACGCTCCCTTGACCCGTGGCTCCACAAAGACCAACAGCGGGATTTCGGTGGCCCATTGACGGCATGGAGGAACCCCATAGACACCACAGTAGCCGGGCATCGCTCGGCGGTCCTGAAGACCAAACTCCAGGACCTCACTGAGCTACACCACATGGAACACTCCCCGGTATCTTGGTTGGCCCATACACGCCACATCACAAGTATTTGGTTGGCCCACTACACACCACAACACATCACCCATTAGCGGTATGGTGGACATATTCGGGCTACTTCTAGAACACTATTTTTCTCATGAAAACAGAAACAGCAATTCGAGGGACTTCTATAACACTGGTTTTCTCCAATCCAGCATTTTGACTTTTCTACATGACAGAGACGATCAACGGGCTTCGACTCCTCACTTCCCTATTGATCGATAATTCAGTATATAAGATTCATCGAATTCCAGTTAGAAAGCAATCGAGAGAGGACCGACCATAGTTGCTTTGCCTAGAGTGGATCACAGGTCCTTATACGTAAGGCGATCCCGCGAAGCCGGTAAATGGTGCCTCCAAAGATTGTACCTAACTATTGGAATTGGAACCTTCTTTTCATGATTGTGCTTTGCTTAACACATGTAATCGAAGTGAGATCATCCAACGTAGAGAGAAACATCTTGCGGGCAGTCTCGAGGAACGCCTCATCAACTAGTTCATACCTCCGTACCTCTCCTTTTCAGTCGAGTCACTCCGTGCCTCTCGCATGAGTGTGGAGAACTCCTTCCCATAGTCGCGTATGGAGCCCGTGTGCTTGAAGCGCTTTCAGTAAGAGTCAGCCAGGTCCCTAAGAAAGGTCATATACTGCCGATGGAGTCAGCGCTAAGGAGCTCATCCCGAGTCTTTGTACCTGCCCAAAGCTAGTGCTTGCAAGGTTTTTGACTGTTTACTTATTTTCCAGGATCCCCTTCCTGGCTACGATTTCCGGGTTGCGGAGGAACCCCTAACAGCTGATTCACTAGCTAGTCCTCCAACTACTCTTACTGGAACAGAAAAGACTAGCACTGGATACGTGAACATTTCTAAGAGCTGGTACGTGAACAGCGGGTACGCTTAGAGCTTCTCTTCCCCCACCCCACCAGGACTGGATACTCTCACGCCGCTTACTCAAGCACTAGCAGCTTATTTGTCGACTTCTCTTCTTTGCTTTCTTACACTCTGATTTGCAGCAAATCAAGCGTCTCCCCAGTGAGTTTTCTTTCCCGCTTTCTTTCTCTGTATTATAGAATAGAAAGAAATTCCTCCCTTACAGGAAGTTTGTTCGATAGGACAAGTACACCCGAAGGAAGAGGGTTCTACGCTACTTTTACGATCTTTCCTTTCAAAAAAAAAGAACGCTCCTAAATGAAAGCCTTTTTTCTTATATAAGAAACCGCCAGTGGACAGCGAAAAAAGATGCCATACTAAGAGTCGCCAATGACCGATGTGAATCAGCCTTGCTGGCAGGAATGTTCATCGATCTTCCCCCAGAGCTGATCGATGAGGTCACCGACGAATGAATCATAATTATTAAGCCTTCCCGATATACGAAAGCCCCGTTCGCCCATGGCTGCATTCTTTTCTTTTGAAAGAATTTGCCAAGATCTTCGGCAAAATCCCTAAAAAAAAGCGCTTTTCGGCTACGGAGAGAGCAGCACCAGTAGCCGCCTGGTTTCCTCGTTCCGCCGAGGTGGGCGCGGGAGGGGAAGGGGGGGGGAAAGCAAACCTAAAGAGGAATTGACTTCGTCTTCGTCCCGCAGAGACTCCATACAGCGCCGGAAGTCCCCGCCAGAATCCAGGGACTGTGCCGCAGGGGGTCTTGGTTCAATTTCTTCTTTTTCCTTTCTTCCTTGTCCTCTAATCTCTTTCAAAACCGTACTTTCTCGCTGGTTCATACCATACTATGTTATTTATAAGTGCGTTCTTGGGTCGATTAGAATGCGTCTTATTCCCTTTCCTTTTCTCGTACCCCCAGACCTATTACAAGCGGGAAAATGGGCTTAGAGCGTGGCCTTAGATGCGTGTTGAGGACCGTGCTCTAATCTATTCTAGCCTCAGTGAGATAGCCCGACCACTTCCTGTGCTGTAGTGATGCCTGACTAGAAAACAAGGATTCTCGGCCAAGCCAAGTAATAGCGTAATATATAGATATAGATCGATTCTATATCTGTTTTCGAAGCCATCCTTTTTTCCCTTGTCTCCCTTGTCCTTGTCTACCTTTCAGCGAAGCGCTAGCGGAGACTGGAAAGAGCAATCCCTAGCTCCGGAAGTTCAGTTTTCTACCTTCCGTCCCCTACAAAGTATTTATTAATTGGCCTTTACCTGCCCTGCACATGAACTAGATGAAGTAGAAGAAGACCACAGACAGAAGAGAATCGCTTGGGAAATAAGGGTGGCTTGTTTTGTTCACGAATGCCCTGTTAGAAGAAATCATTGGACAAAAGGAGGAGACGAAGATCGGCCGGCCGGCGATAGGGTTCTCCGCATCAATATCCCAATAGTCAATAAAGAAAGGGGGTGAGTGCACCAATCCATAAATAGCCAGTGCCATTATAATTATACCCATTCCCATTTCCTTGGAAGGAATCGATTAGTACTGCTTTACTAAAGCTTTCCCGAGTTAGAAAAATGCTATTGAATCAGCCAATTTATTAAGATTAAAGGGAATGGCATTTTGGACAAAAAGAGGGGTAATCTAAGAGGAAATGAATCATCATAGGTTGTTCAAGAATAAGGGACTGATGACTTTCCTGTTGATGCAAGTAACTGTGAACTGCCTTAAGATACGAATGATAGCCCGCAACAGGCGGGGCAAAACTTGAGATTCGATATTAGCTGATGCAGATGAACTAGAAGGGCTTACGACGAGTAGGCTCTTTGATGGAATAGTAGATGTCGGCATTTCTTCCGCTCCTAAAGGAATGAAGCTCGCCACAAAAAAGAAATTTCGGCACATTCATCAAGCTTAGGAAAGCCGTCCTTCAAAGATCCAAGCAGGGGATTCTCAAGCAGTACACACACGAGGAAGCAGTCCCGTCCTCATGATAATACTGCTTTATGGTATGGGATAAAACAGAGGGCGAAGCGTAGCGAGCAAATGAAAGAAAGAAACTGGTTCTCGTTGTTTATTCCGTATGGGTCCAAAGAGTTCCTAATTGGTTAGTTGCTTCGGCCAAGGCAGCAATACGGTGCTAATTCAGAGGTTTCCCTCTTCTAATAAGATAAGCTAACTAAGCAAAGATTCAAGGTACGAAGTGACAACCTTGGGCATTGCACGAATCCCCTCTTTCGGAATGGAATAGAATAGAGCGGGCAAAGCCCTATTTCTTCTTTCATTCTCGGCTTTTAGTGAACCAGGAAAAGAGATAATGAATTAGGTAGGGTGGTCCCATCAGAATGGGCTTGGACCTTTTTCTTTTGCCTGCCCTGGGAAAGCATCTTGATCAGATCTAGACGAATTAGCCAGCAGATAGGCAGACACCCAATGGAAAGATGAGTGCTGTTCAATTATTTGAGTTCAGTCTAATTTTCGACCTAACAAGAGCAACGGAATCACGCTCTGTAGGATTTGAACCTACGACATTGGGTTTTGGAGACCCACGTTCTACCGAACTGAACTAAGAGCGCTTTCTTATCACAATTGATAAGACTGTAAAGACGAGGAGAGGATTCTTTTTTTTTTATAACCCCAATAAATTTTCCACGCCTATACTATCATATATAATATGAGAAATTGAAAGATTATCTATGGTAAGTTTGATAATGATCGAGTGACATTGCTTTTTCGGCCCGAACCAAGGAATCCCTTATATATGATGAAAAATGGATCTTGTTCTATCGTTGATCAGAGATTTCTCTATGAAAAATACGAATCGGAGTTTGAAGAAGGGGAAGGAGTCCTCGACCCGAAACAGATAGAGGAGGATTTATTCAATCACATAGTTTGGGCTCCTAGAATATGGCGCCCTCGGGGCTTTCTATTTGATTAAGCGGAACCATGCAGTACCAGAGACGAGATAGGTCTTCCAAAGAACAAGGCTTTTTTAGAATAAGCCAATTCATTTGGGACCCCGCAGATCCACTCTTTTTCCTATTCAAAGAGCAGCCCTTTGTCTCTGTGTTTTCACATCGAGAATTCTTTGCAGATGAAGAGATGTCAAAGGGGCTTCTTACTTGCCAAACAGATCCTCCTACATCTATATATAAACGCTGGTTTATCAAGAATACGCAAGAAAAGCACTTCGAATTGTTGATTCAGCGCCAGAGATGGCTTAGAACCAACAGTTCATTATCTAATGGATTTTTCCGTTCTAATACTCTATCCGAGAGTTATCAGTATTTATCAAATCTGTTCCTATCTAACGGAACGCTATTGGATCGAATGACAAAGACATTGTTGAAAAAAAGATGGCTTTTCCCGGATGAAATGAAAATAGGATTCATGTAATGTAAAGCGGAACCATGCAGTACCAGAGACGAGATAGGTCTTCCAAAGAACAAGGCTTTTTTAGAATAAGCCAATTCATTTGGGACCCCGCAGATCCACTCTTTTTCCTATTCAAAGAGCAGCCCTTTGTCTCTGTGTTTTCACATCGAGAATTCTTTGCAGATGAAGAGATGTCAAAGGGGCTTCTTACTTGCCAAACAGATCCTCCTACATCTATATATAAACGCTGGTTTATCAAGAATACGCAAGAAAAGCACTTCGAATTGTTGATTCAGCGCCAGAGATGGCTTAGAACCAACAGTTCATTATCTAATGGATTTTTCCGTTCTAATACTCTATCCGAGAGTTATCAGTATTTATCAAATCTGTTCCTATCTAACGGAACGCTATTGGATCGAATGACAAAGACATTGTTGAAAAAAAGATGGCTTTTCCCGGATGAAATGAAAATAGGATTCATGTAATGTAACAACAGGAGAAAGGTTTCCCATTACTTAGCCGGAAAGATATGTGGCCGTGAAATAGGGATTAAGTGGAACGGAATTGACTGGGTGGTAGAGTTGTAGAAACACCTGTTTCTTCCACTTAGTTCCATGGAACAATATGCTACTACTGAAACATAGAAGAATTGAAATCTTAGATCAAAACACTATGTATGGATGGTATGAACTGCCTAAACAAGAATTCTTGAACAGCGAACAACCAGAGCTATTACTCACTACATCAAAAAAATTTCCATTAATGAAAGATGGAAATCCATTGGAAAATCAAAAATACGCATGTCGGATGAAATTGTTGTTGCTATCTGTTCCAATAATGAATCAACTGAATAACTATCTAAAATATATAGACCTTTCTCTTCGTCTCAGGTCGACGGATCTTCTCAATTGGAAGATCCCCTATATGGATAATACACATTCCAGTTGACCGAGCCTAATTCTAATTGTTTTGTTCCGAAGTCAAGATATCCACGGAGTGGTTCGCCCTATTCAGATATTCACGACCAAGAAGTACTGGATTCTCTTTAGGATAGGTCCTGAAAGGAGAAGGAAGGCTGGAATGCCACCAGGCGTCTATTATTTCATTCACCCGACCCGATAGTACCAATTTTGGTAACGTCCATCCAGTGCCAAAGTCACTGAATGGGTAAGTCACCAATCCCTAAAACGGACTATGTAATGTACTTTATCTGCTGGGTTACGGGGGGCATTTTACCAGAGGTTTAGATTGTATCAATCTACCCTTGTGTGATTCCTGTTGAATCATATACTGCGGGGCGCAGGGCGGACGATTTCAAAGCGGACTCCCCCTCCCCATTCATTAGATAGAGAAAGATAGAGAAGATCGCCAAGATTTCGCGATCCGCTGCCGAACTTATTCCATTTCAATATTATGCCTTGAAGAGGCGTTCCTCGAACCTCCACGCTCTTTAGCACGAGATTTTGAGTCTCGCGTGTCTACCATTTCACCACCAAGGCGTTCATCGGAGTGAATCATATTCCATAAATATGATATCTATCTAGTATGGCCAATTGGACTGAATGTGGTATGGCAGCAGTAGCAAAGGGGCACATTAATTAGTAAGGCAAGCTGTAAGAATAGCACTAGGAAATCTCTCTAAAACCAAAGCCCGGGAGTCAATAGACTGAGTGACTGTGGTCAGGTAGCTGTTAGTAAGAAGCTCCGGTTCACATCAGAAATCGCCAACATGAACACAAACTGAATCTTGAATTTCGTATAGAAAGAAAAGAATCTCTCCTTGAAGCTCAATGTACCCTCCTTCCTCATAAAAATGGTCCCTTTCGTCCAGTGGTTAGGACATCGTCTTTTCATGTCGAAGACACGGGTTCGATTCCCGTAAGGGATAGGTACTCATTCTCGGCCGCTTTCAGTTAGTGTTCATTGCTGAGGGATCGGGAGTAAAGTGATAGGGCACAAAATGGGGGAAAAAAGAAAGAAAAGAGAATTAGGAACCAACGATTCTCAACGATGTATGAGCGAGACCCAATTTTGGACTTTTTTTGAAGGTTGATTGGGTGAGTGTTTCGTGGCTGGCCTTTCTCCTCATCAACTAACTAGTTAATGCCCCTCCGGACCTCTCTCTTTTGAAACTCAATATGCTGAACAAGAATAGAATGAAACTAGCCTAGAGCAGATCGAAAAGGTCTCGCGAAGCCTAGGTAGGAGGAACCCCTTGCCGAAGATCCTTCTCTGTGAAGATAGACTGCTGTTTATTGCGTGTCAAGTGCGAGATTGGCATCGAGGAATTGCGTATTCAAGGTTGTCTATCTGAGACAGACTATCTATCTAGTACGATCGATCCAGTCATTCAGTACAGTATCTTCGCAAGGTCTTTATGGAATTCTTATAGCAGGTCGGTCTAGGTAGTTGATATTGCTCCTGAGACCTTCGTAGTTTCCTGTTTTGTTTGTGCATCTTTCTCGAGGAACGCCTTTTCTTTTGGTCGAGTAAAAACTCGTCAACCCCCTTTCTACAAGTAGCTTCCTCTTGCGGGCTGGCTAGCTTTGGATCAATGCTCTCAGAAGCAAGTAGTATGATGCTAGGGGTTCCTCCTAATAAAGAGCTAATTCCGCTTTGCTTATGAGAAGGTTAAGCAAGATGTGAAAATTGTCTCAACCAGATCGAAGGGACTTGGTAACTAAACCTTTAGGCACTGACGTGACTCGATGGAAATCTCTTTTCTAGGCTAAGCCGCACACCTTATTTATGAGCTATAGAGGCTTTCTTGCTTTGACAGGTAATTCCCCTATCCCCTATACAAAGACAGGAAGCTCACACAGAACACAGATTTTAGGTATGAAGTGAGTCTAGCGGGAAGAAATGGTACTCGAGCGGGAACAAACGGACTAATTTGAACAGTTGACGAACTTATGTAGACAAAAGTAGAAACTCTTTTCATACAGTTTTGAGGTTGTAAACAGAGAAAGAGAAAGAAGGCTTGCAGACCTTTCCTGTACTCGAGAGCTTGCCGAGAGCTTCCCCGGTTCTACCTTGATGGAAGGAGGAACCCCTCTTGCAACGCCGAGGAACGCCTCCACTTGATGCTTGACGCCCACGCTTCCGAGTTCACCTCGTAAACCCTTCTTACAAAAGGAGCGAAGCCCACACCACACAGTTGTTCAATTTGAATGTAATTCTCGACTTTATCCCTTCTCTAATCTAATATCTAATAGGGCTGGGTGTTTGATTTCAGGCCCTTTCTAGGAGGGTATCTGATTGGTTAATGTCAGCCCGGACTTCCGGTGTTTCTTAGTTGACAACTGCATTGAAATTAGAAGTTCTCCAGTTACTCCTGCACAAGCAACAGCAGTTATGGATCTGATTGAGGAGGAAGAATGGATCGAACGAGAAGGATTAGAGCAAGTTCCGTTCTGGGTGAATCAAGAAAGGAAGTTCCGGGAGTTACGAAGGAAACTTCGAGTTCATATTGGTCATGGGTTGAGAACGGGAATTGAACTCTATGAGATCTAATCTCCCGTTGTTCCTCAGTAGCTCAGTGGTAGAGCGGTCGGCTGTTAACTGATTGGTCGTAGGTTCGAATCCTACTTGGGGAGATTTGTTAGTTTCTCGCTTTTCTGACCTAACGGACCCTGTCCTTCTCCTTTGTTTCTAAACTAGCTGAATCGTGTCAAAAGCGGGAAGTTTATTGTTGGTTTTGATTCCTCATTCTCGTATAGGTGAACTTGGTTCGTGAAATTCTTAGGAAGAAGAAGGATCAACTGGGAATGAATGGGAAGACTGGAGTAGTATCTCTTCATTAGTCGGAAGGAATTTGTCTACACTAGCCCCATTCGAAAAAGAAAAGAATCCCAACAAACAAGAAAAGGGTTTAGGTAGGATAGTGCGATGTAGTCCAATGGCTAAAGCTCTGCCAGCTTCTTGTAGACTGAACTTAGGCTACGAGTGGTTTTCGGGTGGGATGGTTGAAATTTGCTTCGCCACTAGTGGCAACGAAGTTCTTGGTAATTCAAAAGGGGGAAGGTGAACCATTCCACTCATTTCATTCATTCAGTGCCTGCGGTGAGGCGCGACCCACAACAAAACAAAAACAAAGGGGGAAAGCTTGCTTACTGTAGCCCTCTTTTAGTAGACTATACTTGGTAAGCGTCAGCTATTTAAGTAGGCTCGAGAAGGGTAGGCTCGCAGCTTCGCCAGAAGCGACGAAGGGGGGCTGGGGAAGGCCGACGACTACATGAGGGGGAAGCTGTCGTAGAAGCTTTGCCCCTTGCTTTACAGAGATTGTTATGAATTGACTAAATGACTATATTCTCCCGGAACGCTAGCTAAGCTAAGAAATAAATAGTATTAGTTCCCTTCAATCAAATCAATAAGTTTCTTTTTTTTTATTGATTCAGGGAAAAAACCTCCTTCTTAGAACCCATTGAGGGGGCCTCGGCCGGGGAAGGGGAGAGTGGCCGAGTGGTCAAAAGCGGCAGACTGTAAATCTGTTGAAGTTTTTCTACGTAGGTTCGAATCCTGCCTCTCCCACTTGTTGTAGACTGAAGAGAAGAGAAAGGAGGCATTAGTCAGCGTAGGAAGGCCCACCGAGCGAAGCTCTTTCTTTTTTTGGCCGTGCCGAAAATTTGATCATATGTTAGTTAGAGAGGTTGGCGAACTACTACGATCAATAGATTCCCCCCCATCTATATCCAATCCCAACGGGGAATAGAAGCGAGTCGCTTCCGGCTGGCTTGTAGTCCTAGTCTTTTAGCTTATGTAATGGTCGGCCTTCCTACACGCACGCGCCCGCCGGAATGCCTCCTTGTTTTAGTTTTGGACGAAGCCAAGCCGATACATACAATATACGATAGGCGAAGGAAATACCCCCATTTATTTAATAGCGCCTGGGCAAGTTTGATCGAGGATTGGAGAGGTACTTTAGTAACTCGACTGAAAGGAGAGGTGGGAAGAAAAGGCTCGGGATGGATTTAGGAGTCTTTGTGCGAGCCGTATGCGGTGAGAGTCGCACGTACGGTAACGAGGGGGGTTCGCGTCTATACGTGTAGTGTGGTGGTTGGGCCTACCCACCCTATTTGTTCCATGATCTATGGGTCTACTGGAGCTACCCACTTCGATCAATTAGCCAAGATTTTGACCGGATACGAAATCACTGGTGCTCGATCTAGTGGTATTTTTATGGGGATTCTATCTATCGCTGTAGGATTCCTATTCAAGATCACTGCAGTTCCTTTTCGGGCGGCTGTAGGACGGACGGCCGCCTATAGGTGGTAGGGTAGGGTGGGTGGTACCGCTCAGATTGCGGCCAATCTTCCTAACCGCGCGCGGGCCGGGCTTAGAGCGAGTGAAACTCATCACTACCTCGTAAGGGCATTGAGACCATAGCATGTTACACGAGGAAAAAAAAACCTTGTAGTGTTGTCACACAGCTGCCCGCCTAGAAGAGCCACTCGCTCTGTAGTGTTGTCACACAAGATAAGCACGCCGCCCGCCTGCTGGCCGGGCGAATCGAAGTTCTCTTCCGGTCAACTGTCCACCCAGTCAAGTGCAAAAAACACAGTAGAATCACGCAACGCACGCTGCTGGTGTGCTTCCTGCCCGCGAGGAAAGAAAGAAGAGCGACAAGGTTGAGTTCTGATTTGACTGTTTGCAGCATGGGAGCAGATTACCCAAAAAATCCCTGGGAACAATGAAAAAAAAAAGATATCTCGGTAACAAAAACCATAGGGGGCTGTATTGGCGAGATCCAACGGTGAACAGCTGCAAAATCAAAACCGCCTGGAAGTCCGAGGACCTTTAGTACCGTACCCCCAAAACCAGCAGCCTTCGCGCCAAGCAAGACCGCCCTTGTCCCTCTCCTTTTCAGTCGAGTCACTCTGTGCCTCTTGCAATAAGCTCGAGTTCCTTCTTTTATAAGAGTAATAAATACCTGCGGACCTTTCCTTTCTCCATTCCGCCTCATTCATTGTTTGATTCCGCAAAGCAAAAGTGGTTCGTATGCCTACTTTACCTACTTGACGAAAGGGAACGCACTTTGTTGAGTTTCCGGGTTTTTTTTATAGCTTTTTTTATAGAAAGAAAAGATATCTCGTTCATCTATCTTTTGTTTATTTATCATTAATTCTATCTATGAATCAAGTCGAATTCGTTTTTGGCCGAAGCCCCGAATGGATCGTTTCCGCCAACGAAATGAACGCGGAGCCCGTTCCGAATGCTTCTTCGATCTGGAAGTTCTCGCGAAGAGAATAAGATGCTGCTCCCCCTCCCTCTGTCTTTTTTCGCTTTGCTAATCCTCCCCTTCCCCTCTAACGGGGGCCAGGCGGCGGCGGGCGCGGGAGGAAAAAACCTAAGAGAAGACGCTCTGAGGTCCTTCTTTTTTTCAGTGCAACATAGGAAAGGAAAGCGCCCTCTTTTTGTCATCTCTGCAGCTTTCCAGATTTTGTATTGAACGCATGGCGTAGCTAGGACCTTCAAATAATGTTTGAGCCTATGTTCAAACAAAACCCATCCCCCGGCTGGAAAGAATGCCCGCCAAGTTCTGATAAGGTCTCGACGAGCCCCGGAAAGGCTCGACGAAGGGAGGGAGATGCGGCGGGGGAAGGAAAAGGCTTTCGGAGATCGAGAGATTTTCTTTCTTTTGCATCGAAAACGAAGAAGGAGGAACCCCTACGGTGCGTGTTATCTGAAGGGAGCACGCTTTTCGACCGCGGTGCTATGATTGCCGGAGCCTCTCCTCGTTCCGCCCGCTGGCCTATTGGGATAGCAGCCTGCGGGCTTTGCCTGCCCATTAGAATATAATCACAAATTCCGGCTCGGCCCGGGAAAGCGCTGGCAACAACAGAAAGGAAGGGGTCCATGTAGCTGCTGCACCCGCCCCTCTTCTTAGTCAATGGGGCAGCAGGTTCGGCAATCTACTAGAAAAGAGAGAATCCACTTCAGATAACCACACCTCGGCTAGGCAGCGTGTGGAATGGCCGAGAGCGGACCTTTTTGGATATATAATCCAAGTCGAGAGTGGAGTTACAGGAACAGCCGTCTGATGGAAAAAAAAACTTTCACGTTCGGTTCAGAGAGCACTTTTTTCGTTGAGAATTCCTCGTTCCCTTTCGTGTGAATTCCCCGGTGGCGAATTTCAAACTTGTGGGTCTATTCAATCTCTCGAGCCCCGAAGAAAACCCCCTCCCCCTCGGACTCCATATTCCTTTTGACTCTATATATGTGGGCACCAGATATCTATGAGGGTTCACCCACCCCGGTTACAGCATTCCTTTCTATTGCGCCTAAAATCTCTATTTCTGCTAATATTTTACGTGTTTCTATTTATGGTTCCTATGGAGCTACATTGCAACAAATCTTCTTTTTCTGCAGCATTGCTTCTATGATCTTAGGAGCACTGGCCGCCATGGCCCAAACGAAAGTCAAAAGACCTCTAGCTCATAGTTCAATTGGACATGTAGGTTATATTCGTACTGGTTTCTCATGTGGAACCATAGAAGGAATTCAATCACTACTAATTGGTATCTTTATTTATGCATTAATGACGATGGATGCATTCGCCATAGTTTCAGCATTACGGCAAACCCGTGTCAAATATATAGCGGATTTGGGCGCTCTAGCCAAAACGAATCCTATTTCGGCTATTACCTTCTCCATTACTATGTTCTCATACGCAGGAATACCCCCGTTAGCCGGCTTTTGTAGCAAATTCTATTTGTTCTTCGCCGCTTTGGGTTGTGGGGCTTACTTCCTAGCCCCAGTGGGAGTAGTGACTAGCGTTATAGGTCGTTGGGCGGCCGGAAGGTTGCCACGAATAAGTCAGTTTGGAGGACCGAAGGCAGTTCTCCGTGCACCGGACACGTAGCTTACCGAATCAGTTGCGACACCGATGGGAATGCATGCTACGAAAGATAGGGTCGAGTCTGATACATCAACCATCTACTCAATATCCTTAGTAGAGTCCACAATCACTACACGAGATGAACCTTGGTTTGGTGAATTGAAGTTCGCCTTAGGTGTAATAGGACTCCCAGTTACTGCGCGCGATCGTATACTGAGGTGCTCCCCGCCGGTTGTTGGAACGACGCGAGCCGGGACGGGCCTGGATTCAGAAAGATGAGGGGTCCCAAAGTAGAAATAGGGGGTTACAAATTCCCCATCTCATTGGGGGCGGAAAACGAATCGACATCTCGATGTGATACAGCCTTTTCTTTTTTAGTTGGGAAAGAACGGCGAAGTCCATCCGAACCGAACCGTCCAATGAAGAATAAGAGGAGAGCAAAGCGCCAATGGCGCGCGAAGCGCATGCGGAGCAGGCACGGAGAAAAATCATCAGTGTGGAGGAGAAGTAGCCGAGCTCATTCCCTTCGCATCCTGGGCCCAAAGCAGTGCAGTCTTTCCTGGCCAAATCAAGGATTTGGGGCTTCTTGCTACGCTACTTAACTATATAAATCCTTTAGTAATATATAAATGGAAAGATAGATCCATCCATCTATCCTATCCGATTTCCATTTTGATATCTAAAAAAGAATCGATTTCATTCAACGTTTGATTCAAAGAACTGCGCTTAGCCCCCCCCGCTCATGAAACGGCTCTGCTGCAATGGATGGCAGAGGGTCCGTAGTACCCAAAGCACTGGAGTGATCCAGTAGCCGAGAAGGGGCCTAGAAGTGCCTACTACTACACCATACTACACTTGGCTCTACACATTTACCGAGCTAACCCCTGTCCAGTGCCTGGCAGAGCTAAGGGGGCTTCAATCCTTATTCCTTATCCCCATCTTCGCCCAGGCTAACGGGGCCTTACTTTGTCGGGGGGGAGCCTCGAGAAGCACTGTTCTAGGCCCCTCTTCATTCTCTACAGGGTTTCTTTCTTCAATATAGGTGACAACGAGCGAGGCAGAGATGGAAGAGATCAAAGACGAGAATAAGAAGCCAGTAAACTTCCTTTTTGATCATTTTGTTTGATAGAGGGGGATAGAAAAAATGGACAAAACTGACTCGCATTTCTCATCGAACAAATATGAAAAAAGAATCATATTGAAAACTGAAACCTCACCTCTCCTCTCGTTTCACTTTCGAGGAACGCCTTACAGTCGAGCTCCTTTGTTCCTATGGACCTCTCTAGACAAGTGCTCGAGTCATGACTTCGCCCTCTCCTTTTCAGTCTCGTTGCTAAAGCACCTCTCGCTACGCTCGAGATCTTTTGAACCTTTCAGTCGAGATCTTTGAACCTTTTAGTCGAGTGCCTTCGGCCCTCTCCCACCAAGGATAAGGTCTCATTAATTAGTTGATGAGGGGTCGAGTTACTGCGTTCCTAACCCAACCCCTTCCTTCTCCGAGCTTTGTATTATAAGTGATCCGAACCCGCTCGGAGTGAGCCTCCCATAGAGGCAAGTTGGTGAGCCGTATGATGGGCAACTATCTCCTGCGGTTTGGAGAGGACTCAGCTGTTAGTTAGTATCCCCTTGGTTTTGGGGTGGACCCTTTCACTCTATTTTATTATATACGCTTAGCGAAAAGAATGTTTTTTGATACACCTAGGACATGGATTCTATATGAACCAATGGATCGTAATAAGTCGTTACTACTAGCAATGACTTCCTTTTTCATTACTTCATCCTTGCTATACCCCTCTCCTTTGTTCTCAGTTACTCATCAAATGGCACTCAGTTCATATCTTTAAGTTCGATCATTGACAAGGTTCAAAGAAAGGGTGGGCCGTCGGTTTGAATCCAATATTATGCACTTTTTTTTTTCAAAAATACGGAATTCACAACTATGAAAACTAGAAAGGGAAAGGTTTCCGCTCCCCGCCATCAACGGTAATCAATTCTGAAAGAGTAAGCTCACCGCTTTCTCGCTCACTCTTTCTTCTTTCCCTTTGGCTGACCTCGCTTGACGGAAGCCTGCTTATTTAGCGACACAACAAAAGAAAGCACCTGTTGGTTGGTTTCACGATTGTCGAAGGCGGCGTAACAACTCTTTCTTCCCTTTTGTCAGCTCAATTCTTTTTTTTTTATAGACTATATCTATAGCCTCACACTCGCCAGCTGAGTTCGTTGGCTAGTTTTGATCACCCCGAATTCGATTTCTCATGCGAGACAGAGGTAGACAAGATAAAGGTCAATCGCGGGTTAACTACTTATTTGAAAGACCAGGCTATTCCGCTCGCTCTCAGGAGCTTGAGTAGACCGTTCGTTCAACTCGCCTGAAGGAGACTAGACTTCCTTAAAAAGAAAAACTCGCTTCGCTCCCTTCGCACTCGTTTACCGTTTGCTCTTCTTATTCTAGATTATACCGTTCGCAGGCTGGTCAAACTGACTGGCTTGGGGCCTGGGGGGGAAGAATATTAGTTCAATAGCCAAAGCGGACCAGAGAAGGTTAGTTTAGTGACCCGCAGAAATAGACCAAAGAAAGACCGAGGCAAGAAAAAAGGGAAAGTCAGGCTTGATTGGCATAAGGGGCATAGGTAAGGAAAAGCTCTTCAAGAGTGGTCTTCGAACGAAGGGAGTATAGGAATTCGATCTGTTGTCTTAGAAAGGCGTTCCTCGGGGGGCGAGAGAAGGAAAGGGGACACAGTGGTGACAAGGATGGCTCAGGTCAGTCTTCCACCCATAAGCACCATCAGGAAAAAATAAAGGAAGGTAGGGACAAGCATAAGCCACGTGAGCTTCATTCTTTTCTATGCAATGGACCTCACTGGGAAGGTAATAAAAAATCAAAAAAAAAAGCCATCCACTCTCTCACAGACAAGCTAAGTGAGGAGGAGCCAGATGAGGGGTTGGGATCTATACAGCTGATCAATGCCATGGCCAAATCAAAATCCAAGTCGGTGATAAAAGGGCTCATCCACGTTGAAGTCGGAATCAATGGGAAGAACACTCGGGCCATCGTAAAGAGGTCTCAACGAGCCAATACTTTCTCTCAGTAGAGGAGGCAAAGACAAACGGATTGAAGCCCAATAAGGAAAGAGTCTGACTCAAGCCTGTGGAAAAGCCCTACAAGGTCTGACTCGTGCGGTGGAGCTACACATGGGTGATTGGAAGGGAAAGATAGACCTCACCCTATAAGTACAATGGTTGGTCCCTCCGGAACCGGTAATCTCCGTTTGACTTCCTTTCAGCAGGTGCGCAGCAAGTATTCTTTCACAAGAAAGAAGAAAGACGCAAGTCGTACCTCCCAGCCCCCTTAGCTACTTGTACTAAAAAAAAACTAGGACGGAAGGAGGAACCCCTGCTTATCCCGGCTACAATAAATAACTATCGAAGAGCGATCCATCTGAAGAATGGCGCTCGTATATCCCTAGACGTGGGTTTGTACTTTTTTAGAAGGATGAGGTTTGGAACTCTCAAGCAAGACATGATCTACATAATAAGACATCATAGGCGCCTAGAGATAAAGGTACGGTTCATCGCCTTACTTATCCAAGCGTGTTGCCGGATAGTCGGATATGACTATCTCTTTTTTTATGAGGTTAGGAACCATTTGCTCTTAGCAGCATTGCTCATTATTATTAAGTAACGCATTCCCGTTTATCGATTTGAAGGTTAGGGTGACACGTTGTCGCTTTCGCTTTAATAATGAATGATATGGAGTCATGCAAGGAGCGCGCTATATAATATAAAGGGCTTTTCACCATCTATTTCTGCCCGAACTCTTCCTGAGTTTCCCTCCTAGCGAACGGGATTAGATACCTCACTCGCATTCGCCTAATCAAACAGAACGCCACTCGGCGATCATCTGACAACTGGTCTCGCCTATAGTGTCGAACACACATAAGTATAGGTTTTGTTGTCCTTACGACGGTTGGGTTGTCAAAGACCGGATCTTTGCACTTCGCGATCCTATCCGAGTATGGGCTTTGTGCAAGGCCTCATAGAACAATGAAGTAATGTATCCATACGAGCTCCGGCCCTCAGCAGCTCTAATACAAAATCAACTTGTTCATTTATGTTACCTTTTGTGGACCCCTTCAACCTTTCACCTTTCATAGATCTGGGAAAGGCGGTTTTGGAAGTGACGTTGAGACTGGGCACGTACGAGAAGTAATAAAGAAAGCAAAGGGGAAAAAGGGGGGTCACCTGTATCCGTATCCGTCCTGGAAAAGCGCCCTTCATATCTTTGCGAGGACGGAACTCAAAATGAAATCGAAAAGCTAGGACCAAACTCTTGATTAGGGATCATCATCCGCTTTTAAGCTCGACAACGGCAGAATACGTATTGGAAACCTTTCCCATAGAAAGGCTTGAAGACCTCCAAACTCAAGTATTCCCAAGGTGCACACTCAATGCAAGGTTTCAAGCAGACAAACGATAGGAAGCACTTTCACTCGATTGCATTGGTCTAAAATGCTAGCTTGAAAAGGAAGTCCCTTACACTAGTCCAATTCTTTTTTGGTTATTAGCAAGCTTTGAAGAACATTTTCTCAATCTTAACTTCAACTGGCCGGATGTGGATGGAACGTATGCTACGAGTGCTTTAGTTGCGACGTGGGGTACCGGTTGTATTCATTCTAAGTTGATTCAACAACAGCCTAAGTTTCCTTATTTCATCAAATTTCCTGTTAGCAGGATCGAGTAGGATAGTGAGTGTCAGGAGAAAGAAAAGAATTAGAAGTGTCTCTCATAGGTTCACCAATTTATTGACTCTTGCCAGGTAGCCCGATGTCTCATCGTAAGATGTTGGTGAGTCTTAGACCAATTGGGGCCAAGGAGGGTTTGGTTTGTTGTTCCCTCCGTGTTAGAAAGCCAGTAACGAGCCTAGGCTTGCAGACCTGTTGTTATCGAGCTAAGGATGTGAGTTAACTCTCCTCGGAGGGCCAGGCCAAGTAAGCGAGGTTTGTTGACATGCTTGTCGATTGGGCTTTTTGCTGACCTTCCGTTATCCGTAGCCGCAGTGAATCCCTCACTAAGTGTGCCAAGGTTGTTCCTTCCTTCATCTACGTGTTGGAAAGTGTTGTTTTCTCTGATTGGGATGCTTTTCCGTTTTCACAAGGGAGTGGTGGAGCTAACCACACAGACTCTGAATAGAAACTCTCCCTCTTTCCACTTCCCCTATTGCAAATGCCAAAGCAAGAAGAGCGGCAACTCCAATTCATACCCTCAGGAACTGAGCTCTCTCTTGCGCATTCCTCCTATTATATAAGGGGACCAAGAGCAGGTGCCTTCACTCTTTCCCTTATAAAGAGACGGATACGCCCATTTGACCGGTGCCTAAACAGCGAGGGAAGAGGTCCTATCAAGGAATGATTCCCAAGCTAAGAACTATTTTGAGAGAAGGAGTGACTAAAAGGAATGACTGAACGGAGAGAGCAACTCATTCATAGCTTGACCTATTTTGAGCCTAAGAAGAGGGAGAGCTAACCACAAACAAGGCTATACTCCAACCCATCAACAGAGGGAAGAATGACAGAGTAATAAGAAACAGTGCCCTCCTTCACTCATATCATAGGCTTGAACGGAGGGAACGGAGTAATGACATATTACCTACACAGGCCTATACCCCCGGATCCATAATACGAAAACCAAAATCAGAATGAGGAAGAAAAAGATATCGTGAGGTACCTATGAACAGTTAGACTTGTTGAGGGGAGAGCTAACCTTGCATTTGCATCCCCATACCAAAAGCCGGTGCCTGGACTACGGTGCCTTCCTAAACTATGATGAGGGAAAGGACAGAACAAAGAGAAGGGTAG